CACTTCCAGCCCTTAGAGGGTTACACCAACGAGCAGGGGAATATGATTTTAAGATATGTAAAATTACCAGAACCAGATAGGAGAGCCCGTGCACGGGAGCCTAAACAAAAAGGGAAGATAGATCCCATTTCTTTCTAAGCCGCGTACTGTGTAGGTTTCCGTTAGAAAATAGATGACATAGAAATAAGATAGTGAGAGGTGAAAGATGAATAGCAGTGAGGAGGCTATGCTGCCGCCTCCATACGAGACAATGGTATCTCGTATGGAGACTAATAGAAGATCTGCTCAGAAATGAGTGTACACTCTACCCTCAGTAGGGGAAGTGTCGTTATCCGAACGGAAGGGAGCAGAAGTTAGTACCTGAAGATGTGGTGGAGAAACGCGCAGTTCGAGTAACACAGCCAGCATGTTCTATATTTATAGGTCTAGACGTCGACTCGCTTCCCCCGGACATCGGCATTATAGACGTAGACAACAGCGTGGCAGCTCTTGCCTTCTTGGTGGCACATTTAAGAGAGGAGGATGGCCTTATAGTAAAAAAGACTCCGGGGGTTCTATATTTGGGGATGAGGCCTTAAGCTTAAGGAGGTAAAAAGAAGAGTGTTATGCTCAGCAGGCATCCACGTCGAGTACTTTACCGAAGAGCGGATTACCATTCTAGGAGCGGGGAGGGAGTTGGACCACCGCACCTCCCTGGCACAGCTGAAAGCGTTTCCATCAATTTTGTTGCCAGCTCATGGAGGACGTCAGCGGTCTGGGCGTTGGAGACACCCCCGGAGTTTACCAGGATAGGTAATTGCGTGGAGGCAATTAACAAGTTGACGGGAGGCGGGGTCAATTGTTCGAGGTTAATAGGTTAATAGAATGGGTGAACAAAAAAGTGAATTACTCTCCGGGAAATGATATCTTGTTAGGAGCCAGAAAAGTGCCCCAACCCGGGTCGCTCTATGAAAGTTATCTGAAAGTTATATCAGTTATGTGAAGGATCACGGAATAGAACCCATTTCATTTAACCAATTTGGGGACTTACTGGACGACTTTCTTCGGTCGCAGGGGTATCGAGACATAGTAATAAAGAGGAGAGCAAACGGGAGGGTAGTAATGGGGTTAAGCCTGAGAGATGGGCAACCCATAAATAGAAACAAGATATCGAAGGTGAGGAGAAAATTAATGGAAACGGACCGTTGGGAGGGATTTAAGAGGGACAAAGACGAGTGGAAGCAAGATAGATGTGAGACCCTCAAAGAGGGGGACTATGAGTTGGATGGGGCCGAAGATAACTATGAAGAGACCAAAGAAGGCGGTACCAAGAGTGTCGATAGTGTCGATAGTGTCTACTCCTTTCCCTTCTTTGCTTGATAGAAAGTCAAACTAGATTCCATGCTCCAACTACTTTCTAAATTTAATTGTTTAATTGACTCTTAAATTTAGATTAATGGAGCTATTAATCTATGGCAAGTCTCCAAATTTCATTGAAAATCTATTTTGAAGACATTTTGTAAAGGAGTCAAGGCTGCCTTTACCTGTACCCAACACTCTTGTAACTCCATACTTATCCAGTCTCTAACTCTGCTTGGTATACCAGCATCTCATTCCTGCCAAAACTAATTTGAATTCTGTTACACTTTTGGCACTTTCCATTTCTAATGTTTGACGTGTGGGATTACTAGTAGAAATTAGTGGTAGAAGTAGCTTGATCTCCACCAGCTCTTGTGGTACAATTTTTTTTCCTCCGGAGCCCAGACTTCTAATTCTAATTTGGCTCGCTAAAAAGAAAAAAAGAGGGGGGAAGTGCAACGGGGCTTGACCAGTGGCTCGTTGCGGAACAAGCTAACTACTAAGCCATAACCACCAAAATAAATCACCTATTTTTTTTTTTTCAGATTTTTTCTCGTTGCTATCTTTGCATCGTCATCGCCGGTAAACTCCAAGTAGTCATTAGATCTCTCCCATTTTAGAAAGATCTAGATTTTAGTTCACCTACTTATTGGGTAGTTCGTTAGGTTGCCGAATCATCCTCAGGTAATCTCGTCGGAACGAAATAAAGAACGAAAGTGAAATATTCAAACTGTCTTCATTTCAAAATGAATTCCTTAAAAAATAAAAAAAAAAAAAATGATTAATAGTTTGGATAAGCTGATACCGACTCGTCAATCTCCTCCGTATTTGATCCTCTTTCTATTACTGATTACTGACGCGAAAGCAGGAAATTCAGTGCGTTGGTAAACCCATGCATCAATTTGATAGAGTTTTCATTTCTACATTGCTTTTTTGCAATCCGACAAATTAGTGTAGTGGGGTGCAAAGTCAAAGCTTTTAAAATAAATTTGCAAAAAAAACGAGATTTCTTTTATAAATTGATTTTTGTATTTGTAGTTGGAAACAACTGAGAAGAGTTATCTTCTCAATAATAATTGAATGACGAGGAGCCGTATGAGGTGGAAGTCTCACGTACGGTTCTGTGTAGCGACGTTGTAGCTGTCGACTATTTCACAACTACACCAAAAAAACCCAACTCTGCCCTACGTAAAGTCGCCAGAGTTCGGTTAACCTCCAAATTTGAGGTAACGGCTTACATACCAGGTATTGGCCACAATTCGCAGGAACATTCGGTGGTCCTTGTGAGAGGCGGAAGGGTCAAAGACTTACCCGGCGTTAGATATCACATCGTTAGAGGAACCTTAGATGCTGTAGGAGTGAAGGGTCGTAAAAAAGGGCGTTCTAGTGCGTTGCAGAACATTGTCACAACTTGTATCATCGCAATGATTCCGTATCAGTTGTTCTGATATGTTAAATGTGTAGCTGACCCAGCATTGCCGGGGGGACTAAAGCCTGCTACTACAAAGATTGATAATTATCCCTCTATTTTTGTGTGAAACAACTTGGTGTCTAAGGTGTTTTATTCCAGTAGGTTAAGTTGAGTTTTACCCGGACTTCCACCTAAAAAGAAAAGTCTTTTCCTCCTGGAACAGGTTCAGGTTACGACTACGGATATTCGGCGAAGACTTTAGTTTATATACATCTATCGATTGGATCGAGAAACCTACGGACATTAGTAGTAAGATAATTGAATTGCAAGATTTTTCTTTTCCATACTTATTTGTTTCTCCATGGAAGAAAAGGAAACGGATGCTTAATGTGCAACGAGTAAATATGATTTGATTTGCGTGATAAAAAATTTGGTTGAAATTCATTTGGGTAGCTTTCATTCAATCATATGGAAAGCTGTATTCGACGAAAGTCGCACGTGCAGTTTGGAGGGAGATCCCCCGCTAACTAACCGGTGGATCCACTCTACAATATGGAGTGAAGAAGCCAAAATAGTAGCTTAAGATACCGCTGAAAAAAAAAAGGGAAAAAAAAAAATTGATTGAAGTCTGACATAATTCTAAACTCGTGGTACATCGGAGCAGTGTAGTGAACAAAATTAGAAATATCGAATCGGATCCAATTTATCGCAATCGATTAGTAAACATGCTAGTTGATCGTATCTTGAAAAATGGCAAAAAATCACTAGCTTATAGGATTTTTTATCAGGCTATGAAGCGGATTAGATAAAAGACAAATAAGAACCCACTGTCTGTTCTGCGACAGGCAGTGCGTGGGGTAACTCCCGATGTAGTCACGCAAACCAAACGTGTAGGTGGATCAACTTATCGAGTTCCCGTTGAAGTAGTACCTGCAGAAGGAAAAGCTTTGGCCATCCGGTGGTCATTGATTGCGTGTCGAAAACGCTCAGGTCGAAGTACGGCTTTAAGATCGAGTGATGAATTGATGGACGCCGCCAGAAATTCTGGTAGTGCCATACGAAAAAAAGAGGAGACTCATAAAGTTGCGGAAGCTAACAAAGCTTTTGCTCACTTCCGTTAGTTTTGTTTAGATTCGTTCCAATCCACAATCTTTTTGTTGTGGATTGGAACCGGGGCACCAGTATCGGGGAATCAAGAAATACTACGCATAAATGAATAAGTGAGGGGTTGACGGCTACTTCCTTCTAATCTAATCTAAGCTTATTAATTATTGTAATATTTCTTTTTAATATGGTATGGTGTTCGATGCAAAGTTGCAGAGTGCTTCCTTTGTGAAAAGACTCGACGCAGGATTAGTTTCTTGGAGACCAAAATTGAAATTAATTAGGGTCGCGTATCATGTAGAGAAAAACTTTTACTTTTCTTCCCTTTCTTTTGAGAAATCCATGTTGTGAAATAAGTAACAAAAAAATTGAGATACAGAGAAAAATCCTCTGTATCTAAGGATTTAAAAGACTTAATCAATTTTGGTTGACATAGATAGGTTTTTATGATACACTACGAATTAACAGGCTTATTAGCCTGGGGAATCACTAACTCTTTTTCGAAAACCAAAAAAATTACCATGACCGCAACTTTAGAACGACGCGAAAGCGCAAGCCTATGGGGTCGCTTTTGCGACTGGATCACCAGCACCGAAAACCGTCTTTACATCGGATGGTTTGGTGTCTTGATGATTCCTACCCTACTAACCGCAACCTCTGTATTCATCATTGCTTTCGTCGCAGCTCCTCCTGTAGATATTGATGGTATTCGCGAGCCCGTTTCTGGTTCTTTGCTATACGGTAACAACATTATCTCAGGCGCTATCATCCCTACTTCTGCAGCAATTGGATTACACTTCTACCCAATCTGGGAAGCAGCTTCCGTCGATGAATGGCTTTACAATGGTGGTCCTTATGAACTGATCGTTCTTCACTTCCTACTTGGTGTAGCTTGCTACATGGGTCGCGAATGGGAACTAAGCTTCCGTTTAGGTATGCGTCCTTGGATCGCTGTTGCTTACTCAGCTCCAGTCGCAGCTGCTACCGCCGTCTTCTTGATCTACCCAATTGGTCAAGGAAGTTTCTCTGACGGTATGCCTCTGGGCATTTCTGGTACTTTCAATTTCATGATCGTCTTCCAGGCTGAGCACAACATCCTTATGCATCCCTTCCACATGTTGGGTGTAGCTGGCGTATTCGGCGGCTCTCTATTCAGTGCTATGCATGGATCTTTGGTAACTTCTAGTTTGATTAGAGAAACTACTGAGAATGAGTCTGCTAATGCAGGTTATAAGTTTGGTCAAGAAGAAGAAACTTACAACATCGTAGCTGCTCACGGCTATTTTGGTCGTTTGATCTTCCAATATGCTAGCTTCAACAATTCTCGTTCTCTACACTTCTTTTTAGCTGCCTGGCCCGTAGTAGGTATCTGGTTCACCGCCTTAGGCATCAGCACTATGGCATTCAACTTGAATGGTTTTAACTTCAACCAATCCGTGGTTGACAGCCAAGGTCGTGTTATCAACACCTGGGCTGACATTATAAACCGCGCCAACCTAGGTATGGAAGTCATGCATGAACGTAACGCTCATAACTTCCCTCTAGACTTAGCTTCTGTTGAAGCCCCTTCTATAAACGGATAATCTCCATTTGGTTATGCAGCACAACTCGATACCAAACCCTTTTCGGAAGATAGGGTTTGGTGTCCAATGAAATAAAAAGTGAAGGTTCGTACAATAAAACGAAAAAAAAAAAAGAAGAGAACGGCCTGTCACAATCTCACGGTCATCGGTTTGCAACTTTGAATCGAAAAGAACAAATAGGTGAAATATGATTGAATACTTTCAAAAAGTTCCTATTTTGATTCACTGAATGCTTGTAACTTCATTCAATCTTTTGGGTAAAAGGAGTCGGAAGTACATTCTCACTTCACAGATTTTCTGTTGTCTTGCTATATACATACAGTTAATATCCATATATGGATGTGTATCAATTGAATAATCTATCTAGCTTAACGGATGGATCTCGTTCACATTCCATTCGGAGAGCCCAGCCCCTTAACATTCACAGAGGGGGCGGACGTAGCCAAGTGGATCAAGGCAATGGATTGTGGATCCATCACGCGCGGGTTCAATCCCCGTCGTTCGCCCATCCGGGTGATTCAATACTACCGTTCCGTCTGCTTAGAGCGGAGAAAATTTGTTTGTTAAGGTGAATGGGATATATAATGGGGTATATATGGGTCTCTTCGAGAAGAACATTTGAGAATTCCCAATTTCATTCCAGTTTTAGAGGCGGCTATTTTCTTTACAGAAATAACCAGACTCGTTGATTTCTTCCATCCCATCTTGAATTTTTCAAAATTCTCGGTATAATAAATATAGAAAATGAATAGATAATCTAATTAAAAAATATGGGGAATAGGTGGAGAAATAGTTTCATAACTAATATGGAAAAAAAAAACTATGGTAAAAAAGGTAGTAAAAGAAAGAGTAGAAGTAAGAGGCCCAGACTCTTCCTCTGAAGTTTGGGATTTTTTAGAAGTCAATGCATTAGACTACTTTTCCGAATCATTTAAGAACCAACATCTGAAAGAACTTGTAGTTAGTCCAGCTTCCACTGCCGAACCTTTGATCAGATTATTTGACTTGTGATTTCTGAGTTCACTGTTTTTACGCAATCTGCGTCATTCAGTAATGAGGGGTAGTAACATCAACCTGGAGATGCTGATGTTGCTAACGATACCAATTTTTATGCATTGCTTGAGTGACAAAAATTTAATTGATAAAAATTTTGTATCAACAAAAGTCATTAATGGAGGTGACGGGAGAAGACAGAAAGAAGCAGAAAACTTTGGTAGTTTTTCTCACGACTGCTTGCTCCGATTCAAAAGATGTTTCTCTCTCAGAAAAAATAGGAAAAGGGGAGTACGGGCTTCCTACTACTTAGATTCAAACAAAGAGAGAGATATTTCAATTTCTACAGGTCCCTCAAAGGAAGAAAAAATAATTCGTCATGATGCCATGACTTCCTTGATTTCTGGTAGATCGAAGCCACGCATAACGAGGCTATTTGACGGGGATAGTTTTAAAGACGGGAATAGTTTCAAAACTAAAACTGAAGAGATTCAAGTGGTTCGTGAGGATAGGTATCTGCAAGATTTTCTTAGGTTTTTCAAATTCTATAACCAATTAGTAGTTTCCAAGAACGGAAGTGACTGCTACCAAAACAAATTGGATTCGTCACCTCTTTGGGAAATTCGTAACAAGCAAGATCTTGGAATACAAGCAATACGGTTGAGAAACGATTCATTAAATCCCATAGTATTGGACCCCTGTAACAAAGCGCTACTTGAATCTATAGATTCAGTAGATCACCGAGGGGATGGATCGGCATTTTCCTTTGAGCAAGAAGCCTTTTCCAACTTGTCTTCGTTTATGTCTTGTAAAAAAACGATGTTATTTCGCAACTTTCTAGCCGGATTAGATTCTGAAAAAGATAGGAAATACTTTCCCGTTCTACACGCCTATTCACAAATTAGAAATCAATTAATAAGCCGACTCACTGACTTCCTTTCGGTAATTAAAAAATCGAGTCTTATTCTTGATGGAGAAATCGGTATTGACATCAGTAATAGCATCGAATCCAAGAAAGGATTTTTGCCATCGATAATGAAGGAAAACATGCCATTTACTGAAATATCTAGCAAGAAACTTGGGTTATCAAGTAGTGGATACTTCGACTTCAATGAGATTCTTCCAAATCCAAACTATTTTAAAGCATCTTTAGGTATCCCTAAAGAAACCACTAATCGAAGTGAAAATTTAAACAAATTAAAAGGAAGGGGGAGCCTAGATTCAATCTATTTTCTAGTTAGATTGTATGGACGAAATAGAATTATACTTCTCTACTCAACATACATATTTCTTTTTCACGACTATTTCTGCGCATTAGCCGCTGAATATTTCTTCCAAATCAACTATTGGTTGGATGGTTGGACGGGGCGCGGAGAATATATCAGTGTAACAGGAATTGCAACTGAATACACAGTATTCAAGTGGAAGGATGACGTGGAACGTCTATTGAACGACTATGTGACCTTTCGAATTAATGAGTGTATAAATGTTCAATTAAATGTGCGTGAATGGATCAATACGACAAGGAATTTGTATCTTTTGCCTGTCGGAAAATTATTGGGAAAATCAATGAAGGACAACTTGGAGGAATTAATTTGCCGTGTGTCAATAATGAGAAACAAGTTACTAAATAATACTGATGCAAGTCTCGGTAGTACCAATCAACATACCAAGAAATGTTTTCACCGATTTCTCGATGTGTTATTTCTTTCTAAAATGATTGTTGCTGAGATTACTCGCCAGAAAGCTCTGATAGATACCATTGATTACTGCATCGAGAAATTGAACGATTTAGATGAGAATTTGAACCAAATGGATATTATTGAGCTTGATTTTTTATCAAGTTTTTTTGATGGTTACATTGACGAACATATACTCTTTTTCAAAACAATTCTTGAAAGAAAAAGAAGTTTCTTCATCAAGCCTAGACTGTTAAAAAGTGAAGAATTGGTAGGCTCCTCGATCGCACTAAAACCTGCGTTGAATCCCACTTTTCTTGGGTTACCTCACATCGAAGCTATCCGAGCAGGATTTTCAAGCGAGTCTCTTTCCAGTACGGGAGGAAAAATTTGGAATCTGTTTCTACATTATTTAAATTGTGAGGGAGGTTCAATCAGGGATATTGGTGCGGGTATTTCAAAAAACATTTTTGATAAAATGGATAAACTAAACGACTCACCTATACGGAGCCGTGCTGGAAACAACTTCATTCCGAGAATAGAAAGGGGTTTTTTCATCGGGAAATGCAACAGTAGTTATTTCAACGTGTTAGAAAACTTTCCTGTTAGCTCTGGCGAGAAGGAGAAAGCCATCTCATCTGATATTATCTCAGTTATTCATCCCCAACTGTCAGATTTGTTATCATCCAATTCCGCGAAACAAACGGCAGAAAAGGCAGCTGGTCACTTACTCACATCAATTCAATTTATTTTGTCTAATCTGCATGAATCGACAACAATAGTAACTCATTTAGATGGACTTCAAAATTCTATTTCGGATCTGAATGGGTTACTGGCAAGTTTGAACTCATCCCCTTGTGAAGCGATAGACTCGTTTCTATCCTCGTTCTCGTGCAGGAACGATGGAGTTTTTTTGGAAGAGGCGTCGGTAAACTCCGACTCGTGGTCGGATCATCAGCGACCCCAATCTCGTTGGAATCTGGTATTGGATCGAGTCAATTCAGAGAAGTTTTTAAAAAATGGATTAGACTCAAAAAATGGTTCTACCAGGAATCGATTCTATCAAAACGATTTGTCTATTGGATATTTCTGGGAACCGGAAATATTGGATACACCTTATTGGTCGTTAAGATTCTCATTATGCAATGATGTAAAATTGAGATTTTTAGCAAGATCAATTGGAAAGGAGGTTCCCCGCATCTTTGCGGGGTTTGCAGATTCATCTGCCCAGAAAGAAGCTATTTGCCCGTCCCATTTTACCAATTTTAATGAATTATCAAAGGATTTGAACAGATATAAGATCTCTTGGATCTTTTGGAAAGACAGTATGAATGAAAAATGGAGCTTATTGATAGATTATATACCTCTGTTTTTTACCCCCACCTGGTGGAGATACTTCTACGACCTGATTAGAGAAACATATCCAGAAATAGTACTTAAAATAAGTTACGACTCAAACCATGATCTTCCTAGAATTTCTAAAAGAATTGCTGAGGATTTATTAGGTGGCGCGAAAGGCTATTTATTCCGAAGCCTGCAAAGGCTAGGATTGAGATTAGAAACCAATTCTATTAATACCACATTCTCCGAGATAGATCTTATCATTCCCAAACAAATTCCTGATGAAGCGGAGATGTCACATCCAGGAGAATGGTCGGTATCTCAATTTTCCAATAGGCCTATCTTCTATTGCTGCATCCTCTCAATATTTTTTGTTCTCACGTTATTGAAAAATCCTTTGTCTGCTGTTTCGGGTTCCAATTCCTTTCATTTATGGAAACGTTTTGATACTATTGAATATTTAACAGACCCAATGCGTGGATCCTATTTGAAAAAGGTAATGTATTCCCCTCCGACAAGCTAAATGTTAACAAGAGATCTACTAATTCATTCCTTGAATAGAGTCTTGAATTATCTAAATAATCTACTTTTTTTCCTTCTTGTGAAAAATGAACTTGATTCATGGATATTTCGTAGAGAAAGCTCTGATATTCTAGATAATAATAAAGAACTACTGACTCAATATTTAGTAACAACTAAAATTTTCTACAGGTCTGGATCGAAATCAAAATCCCATTATGATTTATTGAGCAATAAGATTTTTCATGAACCTTATCCACAAGAAAGATGCAATGTTTTGGCATATTTACTTCAATTCTGGCAAAATAATCTATTGGGTCACAAGATCCGTAAGTTGGATCCTGCAGAGAAATGGGCTTTTTCCGCCTTCGGGAGAAATATTCTATTTTCAGCAGCAACAAGACGAAGAGATGGTCTACTAAACATGCCATGTCGTGACATACCCATTTCACTCCAATTGAGATTATTACCATCTAAAGGAATTTTGCTAGTAGGACCTATAGAAACTGGCCGATCTTCTATTATTAGAGATATAGCATTTAACTCCTACTTTCCAGTGGTGAAACTACCATTAAAGAAGTTTATATACAACCGATCCTTTTTGAACAATGTACGTGGAAATTTCATCTCAAAAGAGAGCGTACACCGATTAGATCTTGTCTTTGAAATAGCAAGAGAAATGTCTCCTTGTACATTATGGATTCAAGATATTCATGAGTTGAATATTCATCGTTCGTATAATAAGCTAGAAGCTGATCCAAAATTTTTACTTTGTCAAATATTGAAGAGTATTAGTCACAAGCTCAGCGACTTTAACATCCGCAAGAATGTTGTTATTGCCACGACGCACGTACCTGCGAGGATAGATCCAGCTTCAGTAGCTCCGAATCGGTTAAACTAATTAATAAATTTTCGAAAGTTCAACGGGCGCCAACGTCAGAAAGAATTATCAATTCTATTACGTATCAAAGGTTTCAAAATAGAAGCTAATCCGTCTCTTCTTGAGAGTAATGTGTCTGGAACTACGGGTTATAGTAAACGAGATTTATTCTTTTTGGCTAATGAAGCGTTATTAATAGGTATTTCCAAAAGAAAAAAGTTTGTCTGTAGCAACGGAATTCGATTAGCTTTGCATAGACAGCATTCGACTGTTAGTGATATGGGCAATGGAATGAAATCTGATTCTGAATGGGAAATCTCTTCCTACGAGATAGCGGAAGACACTTCGAAGAATAGTTTGATAAATACTTATCTGACAAATATTTCATTTCTTGGTCGTGACGCATTAAAAATGCGATTTTATTACTTGTCTAACTGGTATGTGGAACCTTCCATAACCGAATCAACAATTGATGAATTCACTATTTTTTCGCACCTCCTAGGGCTACTAGCTGAATTAGTAGCTCGCGATTCATTCCAAATGGATATGAGAAAAAAAGAGAATTTCATTGTTATCAATAAACTTGTAGAGAATGACTTAAACCTAGCTTGTGGTGTCCTAGAAAACCTCTCAAACAATTTCTCACATTCAGAAATTTGTAGAGGGGGGAGTCAACGCAATAATAGTTTTTCTCTTCCCTTTCCTATTGGAAAACCCAAGTATTGCTTAGGTGTAACCTCTACAAGCCGCTCTTCTAAATTTCTGAGAAAAGACAGACTTAGTAGTAGTAGTCTGACCGACTTCGAGATGCAACAGTCACCTGAATTAATAGACTCAACGACAGAGATATCGCGTGAGATTACTTGGTCCCATAAGGCTTGGCGTCTCCGTTTCTTGCGAAGCGGGACTTATGAATTGATGGGGGTATTATCCGAACCCAACCATTTGTATAACTTAATTCTCCTTTACCAGAATCAGAATTATATACCCCAACAAGATTTTGAATTCAATAGTATTAAGGGGGAGAGAAGTAAATGGCGCAATAAAAGCGGGTATCTTTTCAGTTTTGACAAATCTGTCACTAATGAAACAGATATATTTATTAAAAGATTGGAAAACCGATTGGATAATATGTTGTTACGTGAGCAATTTTTTGAATTGGGAATCTCTGGCGACTCATCTACTAATGAGTATGAAACACATTGTGATCGAATTAATCAAACAACTCGACTCTTCGGGGGGCGCTTCATCTGGGACCCCATGCTTCTATTCCAGCCAGACCCTAACATTCCTTCCTCGCGCCGCAACTTGTTGCCAACAAAAGAACTGGCGCGGAGGCTTTACACTATTTACGGTATGAGAAGGCAGCGCATTCAAAAGACCTCAAATAAGAAAATTAAAAATTTCTTTCTCTATCGTGAAGATAATCCGAAATTGAAACCCGACTCATCTATTAATCGTTGGAATAATGTTCCTTTGGATGAGGAGGAGCGAGATTCCGAATACGTCAAAGAAACTTCTTTCATAGATATACATCTGCAGTATCCACAGATATTTGTTCCCGTTCATCTTGGTTGTTACACGGTAGCGGAGGATTTCCCGGAACGATTTCTTCGGTTTAGGCTTCTGTTTCATAGAAACAGATGGATGAGACGGAACCGTTCCCCATTTCAGGATTTTCTTCTCTATAATATGTTACTTGAAACTTATGAATATCTATCCAATCCGTTCCGGTTTGGTGAAACATCACTGGATCGAATAATGAAACAATTTCTTCATGGAAGTTCAATGTCGTAAAACAACTGTTGTCGTAAAACAACTGTTGTTTTCTCAGTTAAAGATTTGCCACTCCGTCTAGATCTCTAGCCATAAAATTGGAAGCCAAATCAGTAAGAGGAATATCTCTTTTTTTTTTTCCTTTTACTGATACAAAAAAAAAAAAAAACTTTTAGCATTTCAAAAAAAAAAAAGTTGTAGCCCAGTTACTATATGATAACGATAGAAATCTCCTTACTGAAAAATAATATTGGGAAAAGTAATAGCGGTTATTCCGCAGAAATTATCCAAACGAAGACAGCTTTTTTTTTGTATCACTATTAATATGTATCCTTAAAAAAAAAATTATGGATTGACCCCCTAGTTGACTGATTAATTCGACCATTGCAGTTATTCGATACACCGGATCGAACTGAAGTGAAAACTATTAAAAAACGACGCCTCCATCGGATCCTTGGAGCTACTCAAGGGGGTAAGGAGGGGGGGGGGGTAAGAAACACGCCAGCCAGTATTCCTGTCTTCATTTTTTGGTGTGGAGGTTTGAAAAAAACGCGATGGTAAACCATTCAATGATTGGTGGGTCATGGTCCAATGAAACTTGATTGGGCATATGTGTGAAATACAACTCTCCTATTACTGGAAATTCTTGACGTAGATACGAATCTCCCCGGATAGGATTTGAACCTACGACTAATCGGTTAACAGCCGACCGCTCTACCGCTGAGCTACCGGGGAAAGTGGTAGTAGATTCAGTCTCATACACACTTGAATACCTCTTTTCTGGAAGCCCCTTCCAAATTAAATCTGGAATGAGTTAAGCTTTCTCTCCCAATTTGTAAATTTTGCGTACGCCCTAATTCTCATTATAGGGGGAAGGGTCAGCGATAGCAATCCCATTTTAATGGAGGGTCCCCCAAATCATGGGTGTGAGCATGGGGGGGGGGTTAATCGGACAAGACAAGGTCGAGATCAACCCCACAAGCCCCCTCCCATAATTTGTATTGACACCAATCAGTGATTTCTATTCCCCCCTTCCAGGAGCCGTAGTAAAATAGTTACAGGATCTTTCCACCTGATGGAAGGAAAATATTTGAGAAATAAGAAGAGGTATAGCGAAAGTAAAATAGAGAGAGGGGAAGATGAAGAATGGCCGGGAGATATGAACGCGAATTGGAGCTTCGTGAAACGAAAATAGCAGTTTATGGGAAAGGTGGAATTGGAAAATCAACCACTAGTTGCAATATATCAATAGCTTTAGCTAGACGAGGTAAAAAAGTATTACAAATTGGATGTGATCCAAAACATGATAGTACCTTCACACTAACAGGGTTTTTAATACCTACAATTATCGATACGTTACAAATGAAAGATTACCATTACGAAGACGTATGGCCTGAAGATGTTATTCATAAAGGATATGGCGGAGTAGATTGCGTGGAAGCTGGGGGGCCCCCCGCAGGAGCTGGATGCGGGGGGTATGTTGTGGGAGAAACGGTAAAGTCATTGAAAGAATTAAATGCATTTTACGAATACGATATCATTTTATTTGATGTTCTGGGAGATGTAGTTTGTGGGGGATTTGCCGCTCCCCTAAATTATGCAGATTATTGTATCATTATAACGGATAACGGTTTTGACGCTCTTTTTGCAGCAAATCGTATTGCCGCTTCGGTCAGAGAGAAGTCTCATACTCATCCTTTACGCCTAGCCGGTTTAGTCGGAAATCGAACTTCCAAAAGAGACCTGATTAATAAATATGTAGAAGCCTGTCCCATGCCTGTACTTGAAGTATTACCCCTAGTTGAAGATATTCGAGTTTCTAGGGTAAAGGGAAAAACTTTATTTGAAATGGCAGAATACCAATCAAACTTAAATTATGTCTGTGATTTTCTTTTAAATATAGCAGATCAAATTCTATCTGAACCAGAAGGAATCGTACCAAGGGAAGTTCCAGATAGAGAATTGTTTAGTTTATTATCTGATTTTTATCTAAATATGAATTTGAAAAATGTAGAAAAAACTACAGACGATCAAAATAAAGTTTTGCTTGATTTTAAAATTATCCAAGAGTGAACCCCCGTATAACATAAATTAAAACTAGATCTATATTTTTAGTCTAAGGAAACACTTTCATGAAAACTCTAGAGATTCCTGCTTTCGAATGCGAAACTGGTAATTACCACACATTTTGTCCAATTAGTTGTGTAGCTTGGTTATACCAAAAAATTGAAGATAGTTTTTTTTTAGTAGTAGGTACAAAAACTTGTGGTTATTTTTTACAAAATGCTCTTGGAGTCATGATTTTTGCGGAACCTCGTTACGCAATGGCAGAATTAGAAGAGGGAGATATTTCGGCTCAATTAAATGATCAAGAGGAGTTAAAAAAAATTTGTTTACAGATAAAAAATGATAGGAACCCCAGCGTTATTGTTTGGATCGGCACCTGTACTACAGAAATCATAAAGATGGATTTAGAAGGTATAGCACCGAGATTGGAAAAACAAGTGGGGATACCTATCATAGTTGCAAGGGCTAACGGGTTGGATTATGCTTTTACTCAGGGGGAAGACACTGTGTTGGCTGCCATGGCACATCGATGTCCAGAATATTTGTATTCTGAAAATAAAAAAAAAACAAGTGAACGCAACGAACGTATTAAAATTGATATTACATCAAGCAACAAAGATCTTTTTCAAAAAAATGAATTAATTAAATCCAATTTAGTTCTTTTTGGATCTTTACCTTCAAGTGTAGCTTCGCAACTGAACTTAGAGTTAAAACGTCAGTCCGTTTTTGTTTCAGGTTGGCTGCCTTCTCAGAAGTATAATGAACTTCCTAGTTTAGGGGAAGGCGTTTACGTCTGTGGGGTAAATCCTTTTTTAAGCCGCACGGCAACAACTTTAATGCGTCGAAGAAAATGCCAGTTAGTTGGATCGCCTTTTCCAATCGGTCCAGACGGCACACGTGCTTGGATAGAAAAAATTTGTTTAGTCTTTAATAAGAAACCAGATGGTTTGAAGGAGAGAGAAAATCAAGTATGGAAAAACATTGAGGATTACACCCAAATAATAAATGGCAAATCTGTTTTTTTTATGGGAGATAATTTGTTAGAAATTTCTATAGCAAGATTTTTAATTCGATGTGGAATGGTTGTTTATGAAATAGGTATTCCTTATATGGATAAGCGATATCAAGCAGCTGAGCTCGCGCTTCTACAACATACTTGTAAAGAAATGAAGACACCTTTACCACGAATTGTTGAAAAACCTGACAATTATAGCCAGGTACAGCGTATGCACGAATTAAAACCTCATTTGGCTATTACCGGAATGGCTCACGCTAATCCATTGGAAGCTAGAAACATCGATACCAAATGGTCGGTTGAATTCACATTTGCACAAATTCATGGATTCAGTAATGCCCGAGACATTCTCGAACTAGTTACTCGTCCATTGCGATGTAGAGTTGGCGTCGTCCCGGATTCTCGCAGCTTATCCAAACAAACGAGAGACTATTAATAAATAATAAACTATCTTCTTTTTTGAAATTAATTTTTTTTTCTGAATTTAAACCATTTAGTTTAGTAGTTAATCACTATGAAAAGATATCTAACTGGAATTATTAAATTTCTTAATCAGGAATTTTCTTAATTTTTTTTTATCCCTTATGCGATTAAGAAAAATAACTTTTGATTTTTTTTTTTATTAAATTGTTTTAGGTTTGCTATTGACTTTCTCAACTTCACTTGAATAATATTGCATTTCCATATATAATATGAATGATATTTCTAATAAATCTATGAGATATGACAGAAAAACTAAAAAGGTTCTATTCTGGTTGAAGGCAATAATACGTACATAAGACTACAAATAAATGCGTCAATTCTTATACACTTATACACATCAAAAAAACTGCAACGAATATAACAATAATGTCACTCTTGCTTTGGATAAAACTAATGGGTCCTTATATATTATTTGGCCTATATTATGGATTACTTGCTACATTACCAGTAGGAGCTCCACAATTTTTATGTATAAGATCTTTTCTTTTAGGCGGGAACCTAAGTGGTCTCGCTTCTCTAAGTGGGTCGATGTTGGCACAGTTAATAACTATTTTATCAATTTATTGTTCTCCAATCTATATAGTACTGTCAAAGCCACACCTATTAACTGTCATGACAGTACCATATATACTAATTTTTTGTCTGATAATTAAAGATTTTTCAAATTTTCAGATTTTGCGCTCTGTGACATCATTACGTGATCCACGACTATTAAAGTTATTTTTGCTCAGCTTTTTATTTCAGATTTTAAATCCAATTATGTTACCGAATCCTGTGTTGACAAGACTAATTTATCTTTTTTTATTCAGATATAGTACTAATCCACTCTTTTTGCTGTTCACTTTTACGGGTTGGTTGACTGGTCAAGTGACTTTTAATTTTTTGGCTAAACTACTTTTGACTCGCGTAGAAAGGGATTCACCAATGCTCTATCTACTAGCAAAACGTTCGATATACACAACTTTTAGTATTGTTTTTGTAGTAAGCTCCGTGGCATATATGGGTAGAGCCCCGGTTTCTTTTTCAACCAATAAGTTTCTGGATGAGCCTCAAGATAAAGAAATGGAGTTTTGGAACATTACTGAATATCCTGATCTTTTGTGGTGGTCGTTTAAGCCGTGGCCTATTTCTTTTTTCGACCCCGCAAGAGGAAACCGAGGCAATCGATTTGTTAGAAATTGTCGCTTCGACGCTTTTAGCAGTTTTTACAAGGGAAGAACATCTACCTATTTTTTTCAAAAATGTTTAACTGATGGAAGAGAAAGATTGTCTTTTGCAGCGTTGCCCAGTTTGTCAATTTTTGAAAACTAGATATATCAGTTTATACCGAAATCTCGGAGATTAGCAAGAACCCGTTTTTTATCTCGCAATTGGGTTTTAGAAAAATTTGCAAGAACTAAAAAATTTAAAAAGGAATTAACAGATCGAATCACATTATTAGAAAATGGTTCTTCTTTTTCAAAAGCAATGGAAAAAAGAGCCCGATTAAAAAGTTGGAAAAAAGGCAGAATACCCCAAGTTTACGATCCTTTTGTTAATAACTTTCGTATACGAATTCCAGTTCCACAAACGTTTCTGACAGCAGATGATTTATATTTGACTACAAGATACTTGACCAATTTGTCAGAGACAAAGGGAAAAACTAAAGCTATGAAAAGGACTGACAAGAGAGAATGTCTTAAAGATTGGCTCTCTAAAAAAAATAAGAAATGGAAACAAGGGTATGTAAATTCTTTGCCGTGGGAAAGTTTGCCAATGAAATGTAAACGTATGTTCCAATTTATGTTTGAAAATCGAGTACTATATGACAATGATGTACAAAGTATTATAAAAAAAATCAAACATTCATCCGAACGAAGTGTTACTTGGGAAGAATTGCTAGACTTAGACCCTTTGCATCGAGCTTTATTTTTTACCTATTTGAAACGGGAAAATTGTTGCCAAGTAAATGCAATATTTGTCTTCAAAGCATTTTTGACAACTAATTCTAAAGCATTTTCAAACACGAAAAAAAAAATACGTAGATTCCATATAGTTGAGGATCTGAGTATGGATTTGCTTCGAAATGCTGCACTATATTTTGAAAATGATTTTGATGTTCCAGGAGGAAACACCGATTTTCGCTATAGGAAGTTGCGTAATATAGGGCTTACTCTTATAAAAGGAAAACCCAGATCGGTTAAATTGGTGAAGCGTTATGCAAAAGTGTCTGATTTCCGACGAAAATTATTGAAAGGATCCATGAGGTCTAGGAGGCGAAAGACTTTGCTTTGGAAGGCATTTCAAGAAAAAATACATTCAGCTTTTTTTATCAGATTGATGGAAGTACCCCTCTTATTTCAATTACCATCTAATCACTTTATAGCTCCGAGTTTCAAAGCAACTTTTAGTGAGTTGAAAACAAACAAAGATTTTGGACTTGAGAAACAGTTACTAGACACTTCTTCCTTTATAAGAAAAAGTTTAATTGGTGAATCTGAACTTGCCCGTTCAGCTGTAGCAGCTAGAACAGACATAGGTCCTATTCATAACGGAAGAGGATATATGCTGGTTTTTCAATCTAAATTTCGGAAATTCATAAAACTGCCAACACTTATAGTTCTGAAAAGTATTGGACGTATTTTACTTCGTCAAGATTCTGAATGGAATAAAGACTGGGCACAATGGAAAAAAGAAATTCATATCAACTGTACATTTGATGGCGAAGAATTTTCACAAGATGATTTACCCCCACGCTGGCTGAGAGAAGGAATCCAAATAAAAATTGTGTATCCATTTCGATTGAAACCCTGGCACACAAGTGGGAATAAAAAGCAATTGACTCCTCAAAAAAAATATATGGAAATTGAATCTAGTGAGAGTCAAGAATTAATAAACAAAAGAATATTGAGGCAAAAGAGACCTAAATTCACTTATTTAACTGTTTTAGGATATCAAACCGATAGACCTTTTGGCACTATTCAAAAAGAGACTTCTTTTTGGAAACCTGTGCAAAAAAGATTAATTCGGACTTTTCGCCGAGGTTTACCGCGCCAAATAAAGTATGCTTACCAATTAATCAGGTTTAGATTCAATTTTGAAAAAGTATTGAAACCTCGTTTAATTTTTTTTAAGGAGTTAAACTTTTTCTTTAATATCAAACAGAAGAAAAAAAATGAATTCAAGTCGAGCAAAAAGAGTTGGATAAAAAATCTATATACCAATGATATAGATGAAATGCTGAAAACTGAATTGACTATTTTTGAAAATAGTAATAGATCTATTGCTATTGGTGGAGAGATATATCCGGCTAGTATTTTTAGTAAACAACTGGTTGTTCAAGATCGTATAAAAAAGGATTTTGTTGCAAAGAGTGTCACAGTTGACAACTATGTAGATCTGTTAAACCAAGAAATTCAAATATATGAATTAAATCTTATACAAACTTCGGTAAATCCAGTATCAGTTGACGCTTTATTAAATGATACAAATTTTGGTAATTTTTCTAGATCCAAACAAAAGCGACTAAGAGATTCTAGAGAAATTTTGTTTAATTTACGTGTTTCTATTGCAGAATCATTTGAGGAATCTATTTTAAAAATAAAAAACTTATTTTTAAAAATTGGCAGGAGTTTTGTTTATTCTTTTAATGAAATTATTGCATTGCATAGACAACTGAGAAGAATGCTAGAGAGGATTAACAACGAAAAAAATTTATTACCGATAGACCGAGTATTACAGTTTGAACCGTCATCTCAAGCTTATTTATATGCTGATATATGGAATATCAGCATGAAAAAAGATTTAAACCTGGATTTGTTAATTAGTAGTGATAAAAAAACTCTAAATTCTGGTCAAGTCCCTAATGGATGGAATAGTAATAGTAATGCCTCAAACCTTGAATTTTTTTTAGGAGATCCTTCCGCTCGTTTCAATTCGACTACAATGAAAGTCCAGAGGCTTATGAACAAAGAGAATTGTCTTGATAATTTGATAATTCATTTTGATCGCGATGAAGTAACTGACAGAGTTTCCAACAAACTTTTTAGCAAACAAATTGCAAAATGTGTAGAAGAATGGGGTTTTTGTAATAAGTTCCGTAACTTGGATGAAAAAATTTGGAATAACTGGTTAGATTCTTTTCATAGATACAATTTATCATCAGTAATATGGCGTCATATAGCACCTCAGAAATGGAAAGTTAATTTGAACAATTTTATTAATATTAGAAAAAATACGACTGCGATTGATTTGAGATGTAATGTCTCTCAAAGCAAGTCGCGAAATTATTCGATCTATACAAAAAAATCCTTCCTTAAAGATCGAATTAGTAATTTCAGTAAAATTCGTAAACATCGAACTTTACTACAAAATTTAGCTGATTTCGTGCGAAATGGAGATATACAAAACTTTTCCGTGCGTCAAGATATTATTATGCAAAGAGTTTATTTTAAGGATCGCCTTGAAAAAATTAGTAAGAAAAGAAAAGACATTGACAAATTGGTTTCTTTTCAAAATTCTGATACAAAAATAGAATATAACTCTAAGTTTGACTTGATGCTGTGGCTCGATCCAAATGTTACAAAAATGAAAGGTTTTATCAAGAGTAAAAAGAAAAAATTGAAGGATGCTCTCTTGGTAGACAAGAATCGATACGGTTTAGTCCCAGATATAAGTAATAGATTCCAAGAAGTATCAGATGAATTGTATGGAATGGCATTAGAAGATAGAGAAGAACCAGAGTATATCTTTCGATGGAAATGGAAATTTGAAATGGAAATGGATAATTTTAAAAACTTGGTAGCTCTTACAAGAATGTTAGGAAATAAAAAAGAGTTGATGACACTTTGTGATAATACCGAAATTAATTTAGATTTGTTAACTTTACAACTTATTGTAAAAACTAGGTTGAATGGTTTACAATTTCTATCCCTCCTTCCCGCTCATCATTTATCGCTAGTACTCGATGATCAAAACTTGTTGTATAAAATTATGAACCCCTTATTAAAAGTGAAGTCTAATTCAAAGAATAGAATAAAGAAACACGTGTATAAAAATGTATATAATGATATTTATATCTCTAGCTTGTTCCACAAAGTAATTGAACGAAATTGTAAACAGTCTTATATTTATAATATCGAGGATCTTCTACTTCTACGGCGTCAGCGGGAATTTCGATTTCTTAACTGTTTATTAATCTCAAGAAAATCTAATTCAAAAAAATATGCTCCCCACTTTCTCTCAGAAACGGAAAGACCCCAAAAGGGTGCAAATCTAAACTCTCTTTCTCTTTTAGAACCAAGTATTAATATTAATCAAAGAATCAAACGTTTTCTTTGGCCCAGTCACCGCTTGGCAGAATTAGCCTGTACTGGAAGATTTTGCTTTGGGGCTACAACTGGGAGTCGATTTGCAAGTCTTAAAATTCGGCTGTATCCTATTGTTTTAAATTGAATTAAAAATAAATCTAGAAGTCTCCAACCCATCTTATGATTAAATTATAATTATTAAGACTAGCATATTATTCACAAGCTTAAATGCTAGAAATATTATTCTAATTATTGGTTAAATGTGTTAAATCAATTTTTTTTTTGGGCTGTGTGTGGAATTTTGTACTACACCAGCCTAAAAAAAAAAATCAAATTTTGTATCCATATATTTTGTATCCATATAATAAATAATTATTGATGCAACTACCAATCAAACCCCCTATAATTGATTTAACAAAGAATACATACAGAATCGTGATTATTACTACTACTACCATGAACAGACAAGCATCTATTGAATCAAGTTTTTTGAGCGAGAACCAAAATACGGGATTGACTGCTTTTCAAATTTATTATTTGACTTATCGAATATCAAAACTTACCTTTCATCTAGAATTACATCCGAAGGACTATTCATCCCAAATAGGTTTGTGGAAATTACTTGGTAAACGTAAGCGTCTTTTAAATTATTTGTCAGACAAAAATATGGGTTTATATGTGAAAGTTCTGATAAAGTTAGGTATTCGAGGATTAAAAGGTCGTTAGCTTAAACTTTTTTTACTCAAAGAAAAAAATTTAATTCCCTACCACGTCATAGTTGAAACTAAAACAACCAACTAGTTCGTACTTAACCAAATCGAGTTTTATGGCAATTATTGGAAAGGAAGCAATTTATGAATATTTGGTTTAAAGATATGGATCCAATTGTGATAAGTATGGGTCCCCATCATCCATCAATGCACGGTGTTCTCCGGCTGGTTGTTGTTTTGCAGGGTGAAAATGTTGTTGATTGCAAACCAATATTAGGCTATCTGCATCGAGGAATGGAAAAAATTGCTGAGAACCGAACAATCTTGCAGTACCTTCCCTATGTAACGAGATGGGACTATTTAGCCACTATGTTTACCGAAGCAGTGACGGTCAATGCGTCCGAAAAGTTGGCAAATATTCAGATACCTGAAAGAGCTAGTTACATACGCATAATCATGCTTGAATTGAGTCGAATAGCCTCGCATTTGTTATGGCTCGGACCTTTTCTAGCGGATATAGGTGCACAAACTCCCTTTTTCTATATATTTAGAGAACGGGAAATGATTTATGACTTGTTTGAGGCTGCCACAGGTATGCGAATGATGCATAACTATTTCCGAATTGGGGGGGTTGCCGCAGATTTGCCATATGGCTGGGTAGATAAATGTTTGGATTTCTGCCAATATTGCCTTCCAAAAATTTATGAGTATGAACGACTTATTACAAGAAATCCCATTTTTTTGAAACGAGTAAAGGGAATAGGTTTTATAAGCAGACAAGAAGCCATCAATTGGGGATTATCTGGACCTTTGTTGCGAGCTTCAGGAGTTCAATGGGATCTTCGTAAAATTGATCATTATGAATGTTATGATAAAATAGATTGGCAAATTCAATGGCAGAAAGAAGGAGATTCTTTAGCTCGTTATTTAGTACGAATCGACGAAATGAAGGAATCAATAAATATTATTCAACAAGCTTTAAAACTTCTTCCGGGAGGTCCATATGAAAATCTTGAAGGTCGGCGTCTTACACGGCAAAAAAAAGAAATGGACTGGAGCACTTTCAATTACCAGTTTGTTGGGAAGAAATCTTCTCCCACTATTAAACTACCTAGACAGGAACATTATGTAAGAGTAGAAGCTCCCAAGGGGGAATTAGGAATTTTCTTAATTGGAGATGATAATGTCTTTCCTTGGAGATTTAAGATTCGTCCACCCGGTTTTACAAATTTGCAGATTCTTCCTCAACTTATTAAAGGAATGAAGCTCGCAGATATTATGACAATATTAGGTAGCATAGATATTATTATGGGAGAGGTTGATCGTTAAAATGATAAACGGTATCAAAATTTATCAAAGAGAACTAGCTAACTTTTTCACTGAATTGAAAAATGCAACAGCTTTTTCCGAATCAATTTGGATTTTGGCTTATACTCTCGCTCTAATCTTAGGAGTCACAATAGGAGTTTCAGTTATTGTATGGCTTGAATGAAAAATATCTGCAGGGGTACAGCAACGTATCGGGCCGGAATATGCAGGTCCGTTAGGTATTATTCAATCTCTAGCCGATGGAGTCAAACTTCTTTTAAAAGAAGATATCATTCCAGCCAGAGGCAATGCTTGGTTATTTACCATGGGACCAGCTATTGTGGTCATACCAGTGTTTATCAGTTATTTGATAATACCTTTTGGGCAACAGATAATCTTAACTAATTTAGATATAGGTGTTTTTTTCTGGATTGCGATCTCAAGTATTGTACCTTTGGGCCTTCTCATGTCAGGATACGGGTCAAATAATAAATATTCTTTCTTAGGTGGACTAAGGGCCGCCGCCCAATCTATTAGTTATGAAATACCTTTAGCTTTGTGTGTATTGTCGGTATCCCTACGTGTGATTCGCTAATCATTATTAAATAAAAAAAAAGTGGTCTACTTTAATACAAAAATTTTGGTGACTAATAGACTAAATAGTTATCTGGGTGGATTTAAACAGCGTTCCCGCAGTTATAAAATGAAACCCCATATCTTTTATGTGTAAGCTAGAAACTGAGTCGACTATAAAAGAAAATCTATCCAAATTGTTTGCGCTGCTTGCTCCCAAGTCTGGGATTCGTTATCCGGACTTGAAACGGACGAAAACAAGTAGTCAGTTTCTACAAATTAGAAAGAAAAAGTAAGTAGGGAGAAACACAAATATACGCAAGAGACTTGGAAAAAATGGAATATAAAAATTTGGTAAAAGGAGAAAAAGACATATATATATTATATATATATATATATATATATATATATATGAAATATATCTATCTCTTTCTTTTTAAAATTAAGCTTTTCTTTAATTTTTTTACTAACAACCTACGTTTCATTATATGGAATATAAACTCAGCCTTGGTAGGGGATGACTGAGTAAGACAGCTAAATTATTTCACTCTCGAGTATAATCTTATTTACTTCAGTGATAACTGTTTGGAACGAAGTAATCCTTATTAGAGTTCAAAATGAAATTAAATTGAATTGAATACAATACTTTGAAAAAAAAAAATTACAATTTTTCAAAATAGATTGGAAATACAGGGACTTGGTTTAAAAAAAAAAAGCAAATTTAAATTTCTAGAATTAAGAAATTTAAATAAGGTTGAGATAGATTCGGAAGCAATTTTCTGGCAAACAGAATTTCATTTATTAAAAAAAAAAGGGGGAAAAATTATTTAGTTAATTAAATTATAACTGAATAATTTTTTTTCTTTAAATGAGGAGCCGTATGAAATTACAGATTCATGTACGGTTTTGAAATAGAGGCAGAAAAAATTGCCGACTATACTTATCTGGCAGCTTAAGTACAGTTGATATAGTCGAAATACAGTCCAAACACGGTTTTTTAAGTTGGAACCTATGGCGCCAACCAATTGGATTCATAACTTTTTTTATCTCGTCATTAGCAGAGTGTGAGAGGTTGCCATTCGACTTGCCCGAAGCAGAAGAAGAGCTAGTGGCGGGTTATCAAACTGAATATTCGGGAATCAAATTTGGCTTATTTTATGTTGGTTCCCATTTAAATTTATTGGTTTCTTCGCTATTCGTAACAGTTTTATATCTGGGTGGATGGAAATCCTCAATTCCTTTTTTTGAAAGTTTTGAGCAGAATATTTCAATTTTCAATGAAATCAATGGGTCTTTTGGCGTGTTAAGTCCAGTTATAGAGGTGATCACCACATTATCCAAATCTTATTTATTTTTATTTATCTCCATTTTGACAAGACGGACTCTACCGAGAGTAAGGATAGATCAATTGTTAGATCTCGGATGGAAATTTCTACCGCCTATTGCCTTAGGAAATTCATTGCTGACAGCATCATTTCGAATTCTATTAATAAATTATTAAAAAAAAATTAGGTTTATCTGAATTTCAGAGTTAGTTTAAGTTGAATTTCTTTAAATCAGTACCAGACCATAAAAACGGAGAGGAATAAAAAAAAAACAATTGCATTTATTAGCCTCTCCTCCACCACAAAAAAAAAATTAAATAGTAAAAATAAAATTAGGTTTATCTATATCATGTTCACATCAATACTAAGATACAAAAAATATGGTCAACAAGTTGTAGAAGCCGCCAAATACATCGGTCAAGGATTCGCGGTTACTTTGGATCATTTAAATCGTTTGCCCACAACTGTTCAGTATCCGTATGAAAAAAATTTACCATCCGAACGATTTCGTGGACGTATCCATTTTGAATTTGACAAATGTATTGCTTGCGAAGTTTGCGTTCGAGTATGTCCGATCAATCTCCCAGTTGTTGATTGGATTTTTGTCAAGGCTATAAAGAAAAAAAAATTAAGGAGTTATAGTATCGATTTTGGGGTTTGCATTTTTTGTGGAAACTGCATAGAGTACTGTCCAACAAATTGCTTATCAATGACTGAAGAGTATGAGCTTTCAACTTATGATCGTCACGAACTTAATTATGATCAAACGGCTTTGGGACGTGTACCCCTTTCCGTTTTGCAAGATGTTTCAATTCAATCAGTATCAAAGTTTACTAGTTAAATTTTGTAGGTGTGGATGAAACAATACTTGACTCATTTTTTATTTTATTTATTTTATAACTTATTTATTTTATAAAGTATATCTTATAAATAAACTATATATAACATAAATAAACTATATATAATCAAAAAATAGAAATCAATTCTTATTTCTATTTTTTAGAAAGCAAACAAAAAAAAAAAGGAAGAGAGGAAATATTAAATAGAAATGAAATTCAAATGAAACGCCTATATAATTGTGTACAATGAATCTATCGGAATTAATTCATGAGTTTGTTTTGGCATTAGTGGAATCGTGTATTTTACTGGGAAGTATAGGCACAGTATCATTTGTTAATACGGTTAATTCCGCTTTTTCTCTAGGGTTAGTATTTACTTGTATATCTCTATTATATTTTGCATTAAATACAGATTTTTTAGCTGCTGCGCAATTGCTAGTTTATGTAGGAGCTATAAATGTTTTAACTGTATTTGCTGTAATGATTACTGATGGACCAGCGGACTCTGACAACCATACCCATGGGATAGGATATTTTACTGCCCTAGGGGCTTGTGCTATCCTTTTCTTGGCATTGTCCTATGTGATTTATACTACAGAGGACTTTAATTTAAGTCTCATAAATCAATCAGAAATTTTTACATCAAATACATTTACGCAGAGTAATGTTCAAAAAATTGGATATCAGTTGTTAAGCGAATTTCTAGTACCATTTGAGCTTGTTTCAATACTTCTTCTAGTTGCTTTAGTAGGAGCAATTAATTTAGCCCGCAATGGAGATCGACTTACAGTCACTAAAAAATCATCTGTTTCATCATCCCTTGAAAAGTCCTCATTTTTCTAACTGAACTGATGCCAACTTATATGAATCAAAGTATAAATAAAAAAAAAATAGAAAAGTTAAAATAAATAAATTGACTTATAAAAAAAAGTTTGAGGAGAAATTTAATAGATCACGTTTCAAAAAGAATTAATATTAAGTGCCTACCTTTTATGTGTGGGCTTTTTCGGGTTAATTACAAGTAAAAATATGGTTAGGGCACTCATGAGTCTTGAGTCAATCTTTAATGCAATTATTCTAAATTTTATTATATTTTCAAACTTTTTTACAAATCGAGAAGGGGGGGAGATTTTTTCACTATTTATAATAGCTGTTGCAGCTGCCGAAGCCGCCACTGGATTAGCTATTGCTATTTCTATCTATCGAAGCAGAAAGTCTACTCGTATTGATCAATTAAATTTGTTAAAATGGTAATTGATCAATGCATTGAGCTTAGATTTAGAATCTAATTGATTTGAACAGTGTTTTCACGTCATTCAGTGATTGTGATATTTTTTCTTTTGCACTTGAGTACTTCTTTAGTTAGTTTAATATTTAGCTAGTTTAATATGATAATTTCAAGCCTTTCATATATATATATGTATAAAGCAGATTCACAATAAAATGATAATTGATCGGATAGACTTTGAAAATGATAAAAAAAAAATAATATATAGATCGAAATATATAGATCGATATATCGTTTGATATTTTTAATTAAGAAGTAAAAAAAAAAAGAAAAAATTATTTCAATTTTTTTTTTTAGTAAAAATTCACTACGGAAATAGGAGTAGATAAACTCAATGGCACATTCAGTGAAAATTTATGATACATGTATTGGTTGTACCCAATGTGTAAGGGCATGTCCCACAGACGTGTTGGAGATGATACCTTGGGATGGGTGCAAGGCTAATCAAATAGCTTCTGCTCCTAGAACAGAGGATTGTGTAGGCTGTAAAAGATGTGAATCTGCTTGTCCAACAGATTTCCTAAGTGTACGTGTCTATCTGGGAGCTGAAACTACCCGTAGTATGGGTCTGGCTTACTAGTCAGTTGATTAAATGGAAAAAGTAAAAAGTTAACTGCCAAACTATTTCATTCTAGTGTGACTCATATCCTTACTTTGCTGAAGTTTTGGGTATGAGTCATTTCATTTGGCTTACACAGTCTTTTCTTTATCAATACTTCTTTTTTTTTTCAATTCATGATTAGTAATGTACCTTGGCTAACAGTAATTGTTTTTTTCCCAATTCTTGCCGGGTTGATGCTTCCAGTACTGCCCCGTGATGGAAATAAAGTCATTCGATGGTATACTCTCGGTATTTGCATATTGGAATTTTTATTAATTACGTATATATTTTATTGTCACTTCCAAATTGATTCTCAATCAATTCAGTTGCTAGAAAAATTAAGGTGGATTACTTCAATTCATCTTCATTGGTCATTAGGTATTGACGGCCTTTCTATGGGTCTCGTTTTACTAACGGGTTTTGTTACTACTCTGGCAACTCCAGCAGCTTGGCCAATTACTCGTAATACACGGCTATTTTATTTTTTGATGTTAATTATGTATGGCGGTCAAATTGGAGTATTTGTTTCCCGTGACATTTTGCTTTTCTTTTTTATGTGGGAATTAGAGCTAATTCCAGTTTATTTACTTCTCAGTCTATGGGGCGGAAAAAAACGTTTATACTCGGCTACAAAATTTATTTTATATACAGCTGGGGGCTCAATCTTTCTTTTAGTGGCAGCTCTAACTATGAGTTTTTGTGGTAGCGAAGTTCCCTCTTTTGATATTCAAGATTCAATTGGTAAAACTTATCCCCTTTCCTTAGAGGTACTTATTTATATAGGATTCCTAGTTGCTTATGCCGTAAAATTACCAATATTTCCTTTTCATACTTGGTTACCAGATACTCATGGAGAGGCACATTATAGCACATGCATGCTACTGGCTGGAATACTTTTAAAAATGGGTGGATATGGACTTATTAGAATTAACTTAGAAGTACTGACTCATGCACATTCGTTCTTAGGATCGGGAATGATGTTATTTGGAGCGATTCAAATTGTTTATGCTTCCTTAATTTCAATGAATCAACGCAATCTTAAAAAAAGAATTGCTTATTCCTCTATTTCTCACATGGGTTTTGTAAGTATCGGAATCGGTTCTTTGACAGATGCAGGTATTGACGGAGCCATATTGCAAATGATTTCCCATGGTCTAATTGGGGCGGCCTTGTTCTTCCTTGCGGGTACTTGTTATGATAGAACTCGAACTTATCTACTGGATCAGCTGGGAGGAATCGCAATTCCATTGCCTAAAATTTTTACCATGTTTACCACCTTTTCATTGGCATCTCTTGCATTGCCAGGAATGAGTGGTTTTGTATCAGAATTATTGGTTTTTTTAGGAGTTGTTACGGCCAGACAATACTCATTTTCTTTCAAACTGGGAATTACGTTGTTGGGGGCAATCGGCACAGTGTCAACCTCAATCTATTTGCTATCAATGTTACGTCGCATGTTTTATGGTTATAAATTCTTCAACCAATCAAATTCCTATTTAATTGATCTTGGTCCAAGGGAATTATTTATCCTAATTTGTTTGTTCTTGCCAGTACTAGGTATCGGTTTATATCCGAATTTGATCTTATCTATCTGGGATAGTAAAGTACTTTCTATCTCACTTCTATATTCTAATATGATAAAATAAAAATTTGGGTAAACTTATAATATAGTTAAACTCACAATCTGATAAAAGTAAAAATTGTTGTTTTCTGTACGGAAAAAAGTTTGTTAGATCCCAATTGAATCAACCACTCATGTTTATTCCAGTAACATTTGCAACTATGAAACTGTTTTCATTTGCAAATGATGGAGAAACATAAACAAATAGTTAATAAATTAGTAATTTACGTATCCACTTAACTGTTTGTTTATCTTTCTCCACTTAGACTATATTTTTGAAAATTTTTTTTTTTTTTTAATTTTCGTATTTATATAAACCAACCATAACTATGCAATCCGACTCCTAACAAGTTGACTCCCAAAAAACAAATCCAAACCAAAAAAAAACCCATAGACGCAGTAATAGCCGGCCCATTTCCCATCAACTTTTGATTGATTCTTGTATGAAGGTAAACAGCATATATCAACCAGGTTATTAATGCCCAAGTCTCTTTTGGGTCCCAACTCCAGTACGATCCCCAAGCTTCATTAGCCCACACTGCCCCGGAAAGTATACCAATAGTCAAAAACGAGAATCCCACACTTATTGTGTGATAAGCCCATTTATCCAAGCAATTAATTAACTGACATTTTTGAGAATTCAAATAGAGTGAATAAGAAAAACTTTGCGCAGTTATTTGTTTCTCAATAGTTTTACGAAGAATTGACGAGCAATTCCGTTTTTTAAAACCATAGTTATATTCGAAATTTCTAACGGAGGAACTTTTTATTTCACCGTAAAAAATACTCAATAAAACTATTGCTAGTAAAGACCCAGACACCAAGGTTGCATAACTAATTAACGTTGTACTTACATGCGTCATCAACCACTGCGACTGTAAAGCGGGTACTAATAACATGGATTGCTGCATTTTTTGAGGAAGACTTAAGGTTGCAAAGGCGTGAATTAGCATAGCACTTGGTGCCAGAATTGCACCTGACAACCTTTTTTTAGAATCAACATTTGATATTGAATATAACAAAGAAAAGCCCCATGAAAGAAAAATCATCGATTCATATGAATTTCCTAGCGGTAAATGTTTAGTTTGAAACGAACGAATAGTTAGGAATCCTGTAATACAGAAAAAAGCAATTGTCATGCCTTTTTTGCTAAAATGAGTAATTCCATCAATTTCATAAAATAAATTGATCGTATCTGACAAAGTAACAAAAAAAAGCATCAGAATAGAAATGTGAACAAATATGTGTTCTACGTAAATATATATCGTAATTAAAGAGGACCAGTAAATTTCTTTCATTTAATTTTTGATTTAATTGATCTCAAATTTCTTATATTTATTGTATTCTAGCATATTTTATAAATCAAAATATTTTTTTTTTTAAATTACTGCCGCTACTCGGAGTCGAACCGAGATGCTCTGGCACTGCTTCCTAAGAGCAGCGTGTCTACCTATTTCACCATAGCGGCTTGTGTAGTAACAAATGCAAATTAATTTTATATCAGGTCAGACCGACGAGTCAACTACTTTAGATTTTCGTAACATCTATTAAAAAAAAAAATATCAAAATTTCTCACGTTCATTTAAAAACAATTAATTAAGGCATTTGAACGAAAAAGAAGAATTTGTAACAATTCTATAAAAACTGTATATATCGTATTCATCTATTTATTTATCTATATATCTATCTATATATTTATCTATATATAGATAGATATATAGATAGATACGGAATATGGCGCAGTTTGGTAGCGCGCCATCTTGGGGTGATGGAGGTCACAGGTTCAAATCCTGTTATTCCGAATCCAAAAAGGTCCTTGATACTTATCATGAAATTTATACAAAAGTTGTAACTACTCGTTATTATAGATATTCTGATAGGAATGTAATGTATCTATATGGTTGTCTCGTACATAGTCTTTATTTTTATCAAGTGAATGAAAGATATTTTTGAGGAAAGTAACAAATCAACAAAACAAATGACGGAGGTGTTTCCATTTCCATATATGATATGCGTCCATTTTCATATAAAAGAAGTTAATTTTTAACTATTGAAAAAAAAAACTTCGAAACAAAAAGAGTTAAAAGTATCTTCACGTCCTAATTTATTTTTTGTTTCAAAGTTTTTTGGAAAACCTTATAGATACTTAATTAAACTTTTCCGTCTTTTTGTTGTTCCCAATTTGTTTCGATTCTAAATTACTATGTATTTAATTAACGGGGTAGACTAACACTCATTTCTAAAAATTTAAATAATCAACTATAGTAACCAGAGATATTGTATGCAAAATAATTTCATTTCAATTCTCAACTCATTTTTTTTTTCAGATTATTTTCCTATAATTAATTTCCTGTAGTTAATCAACAAATACAACTTCATCCTATTAAAATAAAAACTATGTAAGGAATGTACTTTTAAAATCTTAATCAAGTAAGTTACTGTACATTCCCTATCTTTATTATATATATATATTTTTTTTTTATTAAGTTAAGATTTTTTTCTAACCAATCGCTTATTTTTTTCAGCCGTTAAGCAATTATGTATATAAATTACAAAAAATTTTCTACTTTGTTTGAAAAGACTTTTTTTCTATAGCATAGTAGAAACTTCTGGAACGACCGCTTAAAACAGATTGGGCTAAAGAAAAAGATTTTGACGCTTTCCTTACGGACTTAATTTTCCAAGCATGATTACGAATTCTTTTCTTTGATGCAGAAGTACGCTTTTTTGGAACAGCCATACTTTAGTTTATTATGTATTCATGGGACTTTACGACTAGCTTGTATGTTAGGTTGATACGTATTATGTTAGGTTAATACGTACTAATAGAATAGATATAATAAAAAAGAGAAGCATTTTATTACCAGAGACAAGCAAATGGAAAAATAAAATTGAATATTAATGTACTTTTTAATAGTTAGTAAATTACTATTAATAGTTAGTAGATTACTATGACAAACTACTTAACTATTAGTTATATTTTTGCCACGTAAGCTAATTGAATCAATCATAAGCCTAATCATACTTTCCCTGTATCCGCGAATTCTTCATGTTTTTTTCTTGTAATAGGTCTTTTGTACTACCAATTTATTTTTGAAACAGTTATGTAACAGTCGGCCTCTAACAACTGCATTAGATAACCATGGATAACCAATATCTACGACAGATCCGTCACAAATAAGCAAAACTCGATTAATAGATATTTCTTTGTTAAACCCCAATGTGTTTGGATTGGAAATAAAGTGACGAATATCATGAAATCTTCCCGGTTCAACTCGTAATTGATTTCCTCCAATCTCTATAATTGCGTATTTACCCATTCTGATTCTCTCTTTTTGTCTCTCCCTTTTATTTTAAACAAGTTTGCTTGTAAAATAAATAAATTCATTACTCAATTCTGCGACTCTTTTAAGTATCTCGGTGGTATTCAAAATTTGTCAAGTTTTTTTCTCTGTTACTTTTCTTTTTTGCATGAAGTTAAAAACTTAACTAGATTTAGGTTTTATTAGTATTTATTTAATAATTGAGAATTACCTATGTCATTTGCATACATTCCATTTGGTACTCTTTTCCGACTTTTTTTTTTCTCAGAAAAATTAGCAAAAACAAAATAAAATTAAAGTAAATTTGGATTTAAACCGCCTGTGAAATTTCCAAACGAATACGCTTGCATTATTCCCATGTGTCCATTAGTAGCTTCTTGTTCCACTGGGTTGCTATCTTTTTTCTTCCCACAAGCTACAAGAGGTTTCCGTCGATTGTTTGCACTATTAAATATCTTTTTATTAACAATTGCTCTGTTTGTTTCCTTGATTTTATTTCGAGAACAGTTCATTAATTATTCAACTGAACAGTACTTGTGTGAACAGTATCTCTGGGCTTGGATTCCTAAAAAAATCTTCTGCCTAACAATAGGGTTTTTAGTTGATCCGCTTACTCTCACCATGTCATTATTAGTTACTACCGTAGGCATCTTAGTTATGATTTACAGCGATAGTTACATGTGTTATGACTAGGGATACGTGAGATTTTATGCTTATCTAAGCCTGTTTACTGCGTCAATGTCAGGGTTAGTTTTCAGCCCCAACCTAATACAGCTTTATATCTGTTGGGAGTTAGTTGGTATGTGTTCGTACTTATTAATAGGTTTCTGGTCTGCAAGATCAAGTGCTGCAAATGCTTGTCAGAAAGCCTTTGTTACCAATCGCATAGGAGATTTTGGGTTGCTCTTAGGTATATTAGGTCTATATTGGACAACTGGTAGTTTCGAGATTTATGAAATGTGTGATTGATTTGTTGAATTAGGAAAGACGGGATTTTTAAATTTGATTTTTGCAAATACAATTGTTATTTTACTATTTCTTGGCCCAGTAGCTAAATCTGCTCAGTTTCCACTTCACGTATGGTTACCAGATGCAATGGAAGGGCCTACACCTATATCGGCTCTTATTCATGCAGCTACGATGGTAGCTGCTGGTATTTTTTTTATTGTTCGAATTTTCAATTTAATCTCAATCCTACCTTTTGTAATGCATGTAATTTCTTGGGTAGGTGGTGTAACAGCCTTATTAGGTGCTACATTAGCTATTTCCCAAAAGGATCTTAAAAAAGGTCTTGCTTATTCTACTATGTCTCAGTTAGGATATATGGTTTCAGCCCTAGGTATCGGTGCTTATCGATCTGCCTTATTCCATCTAGTCACACATGCTTATTCCAAAGCTTTGTTATTTCTTGGAGCCGGTTCAGTGATTCACTCACTCGAAAAAATTGTTGGATATTCACCCAATAGAAGTCAAAACATGTTTCTTATGGGCGGCTTGCGTAGGTACATGCCAATTACTGGAACTACTTTTCTTTTGGGTACTCTTTCTCTATCCGGTATTCCGCCTTTAGCTTGTTTTTGGTCTAAAGATGAAATTATTACCAAAATTTGGTTATCTTCTTCATCTCTTGGATTGATAGCTTCTGGGACAGCAGTTCTCACTGCGTTTTATATGTTTCGTATTTATCTGCTCACTTTTGAAGGAGATTTTCGCACCAATGAAGCAAATTGTATTGATTTTAATAACTATTCCGAATCTATGAAAAACATAACTTTTAGCTTTTGGGGAAGAACGGAATTAAAATCGTCCATCGATCAATTTAATCAAAATAATCCTTCTTTAGAATATAGGGTATCAAGTTTTTTATCAGAACACTTTGAAGATCCAAACGGGTTTGTTCTAGGCGATTCCAATCGGAACTTCCTACAACCTAAAGAGTCAGATTTTATCATGACACTATCTATTGTGATCCTAGCGATACCCACTTTATTTATTGGTTTAATAGGAGTTGATATCCCTGAAAAAGTAGCTGATCTTAGATTAGTTTCCAATTCGTTTGTTTTTCCATCACATATATTTTATGAAAATAAAATTTCTGAAACATTAAGTGAAATCTTGTCCGATTCAGTAGCTTCTCTGAGTCTATCATTGCTTGGAATATTTGTTTCTTATGCTATTTATGGACGACCTAATAAAATTAAAACTAATAGAATTAAAAATCAAAAAAACATTGTTAATTTACCTATTAAATATTTAATTAGTACACTTGGATATTCTGTTCGATCTTGGTCGTTAAATCGGGGTTATATTGATTATTTTTATGACATTTGTTTCATACGTGGTATAACTTTTTTAAGTAAATTCGTTTCAAGTTTTGATCGATGTGTAATCGATGGTTTTGTTAATGCAACGGGTACATCCAGTTTTTTTAGTGGAGAGAGTCTACGTTATGGGGAAAATGGTAGAATATCTTATTATTCATTCATATTATTATTTGGAATTGCTTTATTAACATTAATATTAATTCCACCTTTCCCATAAACTGCTATTTTCGTTTCACGAAGCTCCAATTCGCGTTCATATCTCCCGGCTATTCTTCATCTTCCCCTCTCTCTATTTTACTTTCGCTATACCTCTTCTTATTTCTCAAATATTTTCCTTCCATCAGGTGGAAAGATCCTGTAACTATTTTACTACGGCTCCTGGAAGGGGGGAATAGAAATCACTGATTGGTGTCAATACAAATTATGGGAGGGGGCTTGTGGGGTTGATCTCGACCTTGTCTTGTCCGATTAACCCCCCCCCCATGCTCACACCCATGATTTGGGGGACCCTCCATTAAAATGGGATTGCTATCGCTGACCCTTCCCCCTATAATGAGAATTAGGGCGTACGCAAAATTTACAAATTGGGAGAGAAAGCTTAACTCATTCCAGATTTAATTTGGAAGGGGCTTCCAGAAAAGAGGTATTCAAGTGTGTATGAGACTGAATCTACTACCACTTTCCCCGGTAGCTCAGCGGTAGAGCGGTCGGCTGTTAACCGATTAGTCGTAGGTTCAAATCCTATCCGGGGAGATTCGTATCTACGTCAAGAATTTCCAGTAATAGGAGAGTTGTATTTCACACATATGCCCAATCAAGTTTCATTGGACCATGACCCACCAATCATTGAATGGTTTACCATCGCGTTTTTTTCAAACCTCCACACCAAAAAATGAAGACAGGAATACTGGCTGGCGTGTTTCTTACCCCCCCCCCCTCCTTACCCCCTTGAGTAGCTCCAAGGATCCGATGGAGGCGTCGTTTTTTAATAGTTTTCACTTCAGTTCGATCCGGTGTATCGAATAACTGCAATGGTCGAATTAATCAGTCAACTAGGGGGTCAATCCATAATTTTTTTTTTAAGGATACATATTAATAGTGATACAAAAAAAAAGCTGTCTTCGTTTGGATAATTTCTGCGGAATAACCGCTATTACTTTTCCCAATATTATTTTTCAGTAAGGAGATTTCTATCGTTATCATATAGTAACTGGGCTACAACTTTTTTTTTTTTGAAATGCTAAAAGTTTTTTTTTTTTTTTGTATCAGTAAAAGGAAAAAAAAAAAGAGATATTCCTCTTACTGATTTGGCTTCCAATTTTATGGCTAGAGATCTAGACGGAGTGGCAAATCTTTAACTGAGAAAACAACAGTTGTTTTACGACAACAGTTGTTTTACGACATTGAACTTCCATGAAGAAATTGTTTCATTATTCGATCCAGTGATGTTTCACCAAACCGGAACGGATTGGATAGATATTCATAAGTTTCAAGTAACATATTATAGAGAAGAAAATCCTGAAATGGGGAACGGTTCCGTCTCATCCATCTGTTTCTATGAAACAGAAGCCTAAACCGAAGAAATCGTTCCGGGAAATCCTCCGCTACCGTGTAACAACCAAGATGAACGGGAACAAATATCTGTGGATACTGCAGATGTATATCTATGAAAGAAGTTTCTTTGACGTATTCGGAATCTCGCTCCTCCTCATCCAAAGGAACATTATTCCAACGATTAATAGATGAGTCGGGTTTCAATTTCGGATTATCTTCACGATAGAGAAAGAAATTTTTAATTTTCTTATTTGAGGTCTTTTGAATGCGCTGCCTTCTCATACCGTAAATAGTGTAAAGCCTCCGCGCCAGTTCTTTTGTTGGCAACAAGTTGCGGCGCGAGGAAGGAATGTTAGGGTCTGGCTGGAATAGAAGCATGGGGTCCCAGATGAAGCGCCCCCCGAAGAGTCGAGTTGTTTGATTAATTCGATCACAATGTGTTTCATACTCATTAGTAGATGAGTCGCCAGAGATTCCCAATTCAAAAAATTGCTCACGTAACAACATATTATCCAATCGGTTTTCCAATCTTTTAATAAATATATCTGTTTCATTAGTGACAGATTTGTCAAAACTGAAAAGATACCCGCTTTTATTGCGCCATTTACTTCTCTCCCCCTTAATACTATTGAATTCAAAATCTTGTTGGGGTATATAATTCTGATTCTGGTAAAGGAGAATTAAGTTATACAAATGGTTGGGTTCGGATAATACCCCCATCAATTCATAAGTCCCGCTTCGCAAGAAACGGAGACGCCAAGCCTTATGGGACCAAGTAATCTCACGCGATATCTCTGTCGTTGAGTCTATTAATTCAGGTGACTGTTGCATCTCGAAGTCGGTCAGACTACTACTACTAAGTCTGTCTTTTCTCAGAAATTTAGAAGAGCGGCTTGTAGAGGTTACACCTAAGCAATACTTGGGTTTTCCAATAGGAAAGGGAAGAGAAAAACTATTATTGCGTTGACTCCCCCCTCTACAAATTTCTGAATGTGAGAAATTGTTTGAGAGGTTTTCTAGGACACCACAAGCTAGGTTTAAGTCATTCTCTACAAGTTTATTGATAACAATGAAATTCTCTTTTTTTCTCATATCCATTTGGAATGAATCGCGAGCTACTAATTCAGCTAGTAGCCCTAGGAGGTGCGAAAAAATAGTGAATTCATCAATTGTTGATTCGGTTATGGAAGGTTCCACATACCAGTTAGACAAGTAATAAAATCGCATTTTTAATGCGTCACGACCAAGAAATGAAATATTTGTCAGATAAGTATTTATCAAACTATTCTTCGAAGTGTCTTCCGCTATCTCGTAGGAAGAGATTTCCCATTCAGAATCAGATTTCATTCCATTGCCCATATCACTAACAGTCGAATGCTGTCTATGCAAAGCTAATCGAATTCCGTTGCTACAGACAAACTTTTTTCTTTTGGAAATACCTATTAATAACGCTTCATTAGCCAAAAAGAATAAATCTCGTTTACTATAACCCGTAGTTCCAGACACATTACTCTCAAGAAGAGACGGATTAGCTTCTATTTTGAAACCTTTGATACGTAATAGAATTGATAATTCTTTCTGACGTTGGCGCCCGTTGAACTTTCGAAAATTTATTAATTAGTTTAACCGATTCGGAGCTACTGAAGCTGGATCTATCCTCGCAGGTACGTGCGTCGTGGCAATAACAACATTCTTGCGGATGTTAAAGTCGCTGAGCTTGTGACTAATACTCTTCAATATTTGACAAAGTAAAAATTTTGGATCAGCTTCTAGCTTATTATACGAACGATGAATATTCAACTCATGAATATCTTGAATCCATAATGTACAAGGAGACATTTCTCTTGCTATTTCAAAGACAAGATCTAATCGGTGTACGCTCTCTTTTGAGATGAAATTTCCACGTACATTGTTCAAAAAGGATCGGTTGTATATAAACTTCTTTAATGGTAGTTTCACCACTGGAAAGTAGGAGTTAAATGCTATATCTCTAATAATAGAAGATCGGCCAGTTTCTATAGGTCCTACTAGCAAAATTCCTTTAGATGGTAATAATCTCAATTGGAGTGAAATGGGTATGTCACGACATGGCATGTTTAGTAGACCATCTCTTCGTCTTGTTGCTGCTGAAAATAGAATATTTCTCCCGAAGGCGGAAAAAGCCCATTTCTCTGCAGGATCCAACTTACGGATCTTGTGACCCAATAGATTATTTTGCCAGAATTGAAGTAAATATGCCAAAACATTGCATCTTTCTTGTGGATAAGGTTCATGAAAAATCTTATTGCTCAATAAATCATAATGGGATTTTGATTTCGATCCAGACCTGTAGAAAATTTTAGTTGTTACTAAATATTGAGTCAGTAGTTCTTTATTATTATCTAGAATATCAGAGCTTTCTCTACGAAATATCCATGAATCAAGTTCATTTTTCACAAGAAGGAAAAAAAGTAGATTATTTAGATAATTCAAGACTCTATTCAAGGAATGAATTAGTAGATCTCTTGTTAACATTTAGCTTGTCGGAGGGGAATACATTACCTTTTTCAAATAGGATCCACGCATTGGGTCTGTTAAATATTCAATAGTATCAAAACGTTTCCATAAATGAAAGGAATTGGAACCCGAAACAGCAGACAAAGGATTTTTCAATAACGTGAGAACAAAAAATATTGAGAGGATGCAGCAATAGAAGATAGGCCTATTGGAAAATTGAGATACCGACCATTCTCCTGGATGTGACATCTCCGCTTCATCAGGAATTTGTTTGGGAATGATAAGATCTATCTCGGAGAATGTGGTATTAATAGAATTGGTTTCTAATCTCAATCCTAGCCTTTGCAGGCTTCGGAATAAATAGCCTTTCGCGCCACCTAATAAATCCTCAGCAATTCTTTTAGAAATTCTAGGAAGATCATGGTTTGAGTCGTAACTTATTTTAAGTACTATTTCTGGATATGTTTCTCTAATCAGGTCGTAGAAGTATCTCCACCAGGTGGGGGTAAAAAACAGAGGTATATAATCTATCAATAAGCTCCATTTTTCATTCATACTGTCTTTCCAAAAGATCCAAGAGATCTTATATCTGTTCAAATCCTTTGATAATTCATTAAAATTGGTAAAATGGGACGGGCAAATAGCTTCTTTCTGGGCAGATGAATCTGCAAACCCCGCAAAGATGCGGGGAACCTCCTTTCCAATTGATCTTGCTAAAAATCTCAATTTTACATCATTGCATAATGAGAATCTTAACGACCAATAAGGTGTATCCAATATTTCCGGTTCCCAGAAATATCCAATAGACAAATCGTTTTGATAGAATCGATTCCTGGTAGAACCATTTTTTGAGTCTAATCCATTTTTTAAAAACTTCTCTGAATTGACTCGATCCAATACCAGATTCCAACGAGATTGGGGTCGCTGATGATCCGACCACGAGTCGGAGTTTACCGACGCCTCTTCCAAAAAAACTCCATCGTTCCTGCACGAGAACGAGGATAGAAACGAGTCTATCGCTTCACAAGGGGATGAGTTCAAACTTGCCAGTAACCCATTCAGATCCGAAATAGAATTTTGAAGTCCATCTAAATGAGTTACTATTGTTGTCGATTCATGCAGATTAGACAAAATAAATTGAATTGATGTGAGTAAGTGACCAGCTGCCTTTTCTGCCGTTTGTTTCGCGGAATTGGATGATAACAAATCTGACAGTTGGGGATGAATAACTGAGATAATATCAGATGAGATGGCTTTCTCCTTCTCGCCAGAGCTAACAGGAAAGTTTTCTAACACGTTGAAATAACTACTGTTGCATTTCCCGATGAAAAAACCCCTTTCTATTCTCGGAATGAAGTTGTTTCCAGCACGGCTCCGTATAGGTGAGTCGTTTAGTTTATCCATTTTATCAAAAATGTTTTTTGAAATACCCGCACCAATATCCCTGATTGAACCTCCCTCACAATTTAAATAATGTAGAAACAGATTCCAAATTTTTCCTCCCGTACTGGAAAGAGACTCGCTTGAAAATCCTGCTCGGATAGCTTCGATGTGAGGTAACCCAAGAAAAGTGGGATTCAACGCAGGTTTTAGTGCGATCGAGGAGCCTACCAATTCTTCACTTTTTAACAGTCTAGGCTTGATGAAGAAACTTCTTTTTCTTTCAAGAATTGTTTTGAAAAAGAGTATATGTTCGTCAATGTAACCATCAAAAAAACTTGATAAAAAATCAAGCTCAATAATATCCATTTGGTTCAAATTCTCATCTAAATCGTTCAATTTCTCGATGCAGTAATCAATGGTATCTATCAGAGCTTTCTGGCGAGTAATCTCAGCAACAATCATTTTAGAAAGAAATAACACATCGAGAAATCGGTGAAAACATTTCTTGGTATGTTGATTGGTACTACCGAGACTTGCATCAGTATTATTTAGTAACTTGTTTCTCATTATTGACACACGGCAAATTAATTCCTCCAAGTTGTCCTTCATTGATTTTCCCAATAATTTTCCGACAGGCAAAAGATACAAATTCCTTGTCGTATTGATCCATTCACGCACATTTAATTGAACATTTATACACTCATTAATTCGAAAGGTCACATAGTCGTTCAATAGACGTTCCACGTCATCCTTCCACTTGAATACTGTGTATTCAGTTGCAATTCCTGTTACACTGATATATTCTCCGCGCCCCGTCCAACCATCCAACCAATAGTTGATTTGGAAGAAATATTCAGCGGCTAATGCGCAGAAATAGTCGTGAAAAAGAAATATGTATGTTGAGTAGAGAAGTATAATTCTATTTCGTCCATACAATCTAACTAGAAAATAGATTGAATCTAGGCTCCCCCTTCCTTTTAATTTGTTTAAATTTTCACTTCGATTAGTGGTTTCTTTAGGGATACCTAAAGATGCTTTAAAATAGTTTGGATTTGGAAGAATCTCATTGAAGTCGAAGTATCCACTACTTGATAACCCAAGTTTCTTGCTAGATATTTCAGTAAATGGCATGTTTTCCTTCATTATCGATGGCAAAAATCCTTTCTTGGATTCGATGCTATTACTGATGTCAATACCGATTTCTCCATCAAGAATAAGACTCGATTTTTTAATTACCGAAAGGAAGTCAGTGAGTCGGCTTATTAATTGATTTCTAATTTGTGAATAGGCGTGTAGAACGGGAAAGTATTTCCTATCTTTTTCAGAATCTAATCCGGCTAGAAAGTTGCGAAATAACATCGTTTTTTTACAAGACATAAACGAAGACAAGTTGGAAAAGGCTTCTTGCTCAAAGGAAAATGCCGATCCATCCCCTCGGTGATCTACTGAATCTATAGATTCAAGTAGCGCTTTGTTACAGGGGTCCAATACTATGGGATTTAATGAATCGTTTCTCAACCGTATTGCTTGTATTCCAAGATCTTGCTTGTTACGAATTTCCCAAAGAGGTGACGAATCCAATTTGTTTTGGTAGCAGTCACTTCCGTTCTTGGAAACTACTAATTGGTTATAGAATTTGAAAAACCTAAGAAAATCTTGCAGATACCTATCCTCACGAACCACTTGAATCTCTTCAGTTTTAGTTTTGAAACTATTCCCGTCTTTAAAACTATCCCCGTCAAATAGCCTCGTTATGCGTGGCTTCGATCTACCAGAAATCAAGGAAGTCATGGCATCATGACGAATTATTTTTTCTTCCTTTGAGGGACCTGTAGAAATTGAAATATCTCTCTCTTTGTTTGAATCTAAGTAGTAGGAAGCCCGTACTCCCCTTTTCCTATTTTTTCTGAGAGAGAAACATCTTTTGAATCGGAGCAAGCAGTCGTGAGAAAAACTACCAAAGTTTTCTGCTTCTTTCTGTCTTCTCCCGTCACCTCCATTAATGACTTTTGTTGATACAAAATTTTTATCAATTAAATTTTTGTCACTCAAGCAATGCATAAAAATTGGTATCGTTAGCAACATCAGCATCTCCAGGTTGATGTTACTACCCCTCATTACTGAATGACGCAGATTGCGTAAAAACAGTGAACTCAGAAATCACAAGTCAAATAATCTGATCAAAGGTTCGGCAGTGGAAGCTGGACTAACTACAAGTTCTTTCAGATGTTGGTTCTTAAATGATTCGGAAAAGTAGTCTAATGCATTGACTTCTAAAAAATCCCAAACTTCAGAGGAAGAGTCTGGGCCTCTTACTTCTACTCTTTCTTTTACTACCTTTTTTACCATAGTTTTTTTTTTCCATATTAGTTATGAAACTATTTCTCCACCTATTCCCCATATTTTTTAATTAGATTATCTATTCATTTTCTATATTTATTATACCGAGAATTTTGAAAAATTCAAGATGGGATGGAAGAAATCAACGAGTCTGGTTATTTCTGTAAAGAAAATAGCCGCCTCTAAAACTGGAATGAAATTGGGAATTCTCAAATGTTCTTCTCGAAGAGACCCATATATACCCCATTATATATCCCATTCACCTTAACAAACAAATTTTCTCCGCTCTAAGCAGACGGAACGGTAGTATTGAATCACCCGGATGGGCGAACGACGGGGATTGAACCCGCGCGTGATGGATCCACAATCCATTGCCTTGATCCACTTGGCTACGTCCGCCCCCTCTGTGAATGTTAAGGGGCTGGGCTCTCCGAATGGAATGTGAACGAGATCCATCCGTTAAGCTAGATAGATTATTCAATTGATACACATCCATATATGGATATTAACTGTATGTATATAGCAAGACAACAGAAAATCTGTGAAGTGAGAATGTACTTCCGACTCCTTTTACCCAAAAGATTGAATGAAGTTACAAGCATTCAGTGAATCAAAATAGGAACTTTTTGAAAGTATTCAATCATATTTCACCTATTTGTTCTTTTCGATTCAAAGTTGCAAACCGATGACCGTGAGATTGTGACAGGCCGTTCTCTTCTTTTTTTTTTTTCGTTTTATTGTACGAACCTTCACTTTTTATTTCATTGGACACCAAACCCTATCTTCCGAAAAGGGTTTGGTATCGAGTTGTGCTGCATAACCAAATGGAGATTATCCGTTTATAGAAGGGGCTTCAACAGAAGCTAAGTCTAGAGGGAAGTTATGAGCGTTACGTTCATGCATGACTTCCATACCTAGGTTGGCGCGGTTTATAATGTCAGCCCAGGTGTTGATAACACGACCTTGGCTGTCAACCACGGATTGGTTGAAGTTAAAACCATTCAAGTTGAATGCCATAGTGCTGATGCCTAAGGCGGTGAACCAGATACCTACTACGGGCCAGGCAGCTAAAAAGAAGTGTAGAGAACGAGAATTGTTGAAGCTAGCATATTGGAAGATCAAACGACCAAAATAGCCGTGAGCAGCTACGATGTTGTAAGTTTCTTCTTCTTGACCAAACTTATAACCTGCATTAGCAGACTCATTCTCAGTAGTTTCTCTAATCAAACTAGAAGTTACCAAAGATCCATGCATAGCACTGAATAGAGAGCCGCCGAATACGCCAGCTACACCCAACATGTGGAAGGGATGCATAAGGATGTTGTGCTCAGCCTGGAAGACGATCATGAAATTGAAAGTACCAGAAATGCCCAGAGGCATACCGTCAGAGAAACTTCCTTGACCAATTGGGTAGATCAAGAAGACGGCGGTAGCAGCTGCGACTGGAGCTGAGTAAGCAACAGCGATCCAAGGACGCATACCTAAACGGAAGCTTAGTTCCCATTCGCGACCCATGTAGCAAGCTACACCAAGTAGGAAGTGAAGAACGATCAGTTCATAAGGACCACCATTGTAAAGCCATTCATCGACGGAAGCTGCTTCCCAGATTGGGTAGAAGTGTAATCCAATTGCTGCAGAAGTAGGGATGATAGCGCCTGAGATAATGTTGTTACCGTATAGCAAAGAACCAGAAACGGGCTCGCGAATACCATCAATATCTACAGGAGGAGCTGCGACGAAAGCAATGATGAATACAGAGGTTGCGGTTAGTAGGGTAGGAATCATCAAGACACCAAACCATCCGATGTAAAGACGGTTTTCGGTGCTGGTGATCCAGTCGCAAAAGCGACCCCATAGGCTTGCGCTTTCGCGTCGTTCTAAAGTTGCGGTCATGGTAATTTTTTTGGTTTTCGAAAAAGAGTTAGTGATTCCCCAGGCTAATAAGCCTGTTAATTCGTAGTGTATCATAAAAACCTATCTATGTCAACCAAAATTGATTAAGTCTTTTAAATCCTTAGATACAGAGGATTTTTCTCTGTATCTCAATTTTTTTGTTACTTATTTCACAACATGGATTTCTCAAAAGAAAGGGAAGAAAAGTAAAAGTTTTTCTCTACATGATACGCGACCCTAATTAATTTCAATTTTGGTCTCCAAGAAACTAATCCTGCGTCGAGTCTTTTCACAAAGGAAGCACTCTGCAACTTTGCATCGAACACCATACCATATTAAAAAGAAATATTACAATAATTAATAAGCTTAGATTAGATTAGAAGGAAGTAGCCGTCAACCCCTCACTTATTCATTTATGCGTAGTATTTCTTGATTCCCCGATACTGGTGCCCCGGTTCCAATCCACAACAAAAAGATTGTGGATTGGAACGAATCTAAACAAAACTAACGGAAGTGAGCAAAAGCTTTGTTAGCTTCCGCAACTTTATGAGTCTCCTCTTTTTTTCGTATGGCACTACCAGAATTTCTGGCGGCGTCCATCAATTCATCACTCGATCTTAAAGCCGTACTTCGACCTGAGCGTTTTCGACACGCAATCAATGACCACCGGATGGCCAAAGCTTTTCCTTCTGCAGGTACTACTTCAACGGGAACTCGATAAGTTGATCCACCTACACGTTTGGTTTGCGTGACTACATCGGGAGTTACCCCACGCACTGCCTGTCGCAGAACAGACAGTGGGTTCTTATTTGTCTTTTATCTAATCCGCTTCATAGCCTGATAAAAAATCCTATAAGCTAGTGATTTTTTGCCATTTTTCAAGATACGATCAACTAGCATGTTTACTAATCGATTGCGATAAATTGGATCCGATTCGATATTTCTAATTTTGTTCACTACACTGCTCCGATGTACCACGAGTTTAGAATTATGTCAGACTTCAATCAATTTTTTTTTTTCCCTTTTTTTTTTCAGCGGTATCTTAAGCTACTATTTTGGCTTCTTCACTCCATATTGTAGAGTGGATCCACCGGTTAGTTAGCGGGGGATCTCCCTCCAAACTGCACGTGCGACTTTCGTCGAATACAGCTTTCCATATGATTGAATGAAAGCTACCCAAATGAATTTCAACCAAATTTTTTATCACGCAAATCAAATCATATTTACTCGTTGCACATTAAGCATCCGTTTCCTTTTCTTCCATGGAGAAACAAATAAGTATGGAAAAGAAAAATCTTGCAATTCAATTATCTTACTACTAATGTCCGTAGGTTTCTCGATCCAATCGATAGATGTATATAAACTAAAGTCTTCGCCGAATATCCGTAGTCGTAACCTGAACCTGTTCCAGGAGGAAAAGACTTTTCTTTTTAGGTGGAAGTCCGGGTAAAACTCAACTTAACCTACTGGAATAAAACACCTTAGACACCAAGTTGTTTCACACAAAAATAGAGGGATAATTATCAATCTTTGTAGTAGCAGGCTTTAGTCCCCCCGGCAATGCTGGGTCAGCTACACATTTAACATATCAGAACAACTGATACGGAATCATTGCGATGATACAAGTTGTGACAATGTTCTGCAACGCACTAGAACGCCCTTTTTTACGACCCTTCACTCCTACAGCATCTAAGGTTCCTCTAACGATGTGATATCTAACGCCGGGTAAGTCTTTGACCCTTCCGCCTCTCACAAGGACCACCGAATGTTCCTGCGAATTGTGGCCAATACCTGGTATGTAAGCCGTTACCTCAAATTTGGAGGTTAACCGAACTCTGGCGACTTTACGTAGGGCAGAGTTGGGTTTTTTTGGTGTAGTTGTGAAATAGTCGACAGCTACAACGTCGCTACACAGAACCGTACGTGAGACTTCCACCTCATACGGCTCCTCGTCATTCAATTATTATTGAGAAGATAACTCTTCTCAGTTGTTTCCAACTACAAATACAAAAATCAATTTATAAAAGAAATCTCGTTTTTTTTGCAAATTTATTTTAAAAGCTTTGACTTTGCACCCCACTACACTAATTTGTCGGATTGCAAAAAAGCAATGTAGAAATGAAAACTCTATCAAATTGATGCATGGGTTTACCAACGCACTGAATTTCCTGCTTTCGCGTCAGTAATCAGTAATAGAAAGAGGATCAAATACGGAGGAGATTGACGAGTCGGTATCAGCTTATCCAAACTATTAATCATTTTTTTTTTTTTTATTTTTTAAGGAATTCATTTTGAAATGAAGACAGTTTGAATATTTCACTTTCGTTCTTTATTTCGTTCCGACGAGATTACCTGAGGATGATTCGGCAACCTAACGAACTACCCAATAAGTAGGTGAACTAAAATCTAGATCTTTCTAAAATGGGAGAGATCTAATGACTACTTGGAGTTTACCGGCGATGACGATGCAAAGATAGCAACGAGAAAAAATCTGAAAAAAAAAAAATAGGTGATTTATTTTGGTGGTTATGGCTTAGTAGTTAGCTTGTTCCGCAACGAGCCACTGGTCAAGCCCCGTTGCACTTCCCCCCTCTTTTTTTCTTTTTAGCGAGCCAAATTAGAATTAGAAGTCTGGGCTCCGGAGGAAAAAAAATTGTACCACAAGAGCTGGTGGAGATCAAGCTACTTCTACCACTAATTTCTACTAGTAATCCCACACGTCAAACATTAGAAATGGAAAGTGCCAAAAGTGTAACAGAATTCAAATTAGTTTTGGCAGGAATGAGATGCTGGTATACCAAGCAGAGTTAGAGACTGGATAAGTATGGAGTTACAAGAGTGTTGGGTACAGGTAAAGGCAGCCTTGACTCCTTTACAAAATGTCTTCAAAATAGATTTTCAATGAAATTTGGAGACTTGCCATAGATTAATAGCTCCATTAATCTAAATTTAAGAGTCAATTAAACAATTAAATTTAGAAAGTAGTTGGAGCATGGAATCTAGTTTGACTTTCTATCAAGCAAAGAAGGGAAAGGAGTAGACACTATCGACACTATCGACACTCTTGGTACCGCCTTCTTTGGTCTCTTCATAGTTATCTTCGGCCCCATCCAACTCATAGTCCCCCTCTTTGAGGGTCTCACATCTATCTTGCTTCCACTCGTCTTTGTCCCTCTTAAATCCCTCCCAACGGTCCGTTTCCATTAATTTTCTCCTCACCTTCGATATCTTGTTTCTATTTATGGGTTGCCCATCTCTCAGGCTTAACCCCATTACTACCCTCCCGTTTGCTCTCCTCTTTATTACTATGTCTCGATACCCCTGCGACCGAAGAAAGTCGTCCAGTAAGTCCCCAAATTGGTTAAATGAAATGGGTTCTATTCCGTGATCCTTCACATAACTGATATAACTTTCAGATAACTTTCATAGAGCGACCCGGGTTGGGGCACTTTTCTGGCTCCTAACAAGATATCATTTCCCGGAGAGTAATTCACTTTTTTGTTCACCCATTCTATTAACCTATTAACCTCGAACAATTGACCCCGCCTCCCGTCAACTTGTTAATTGCCTCCACGCAATTACCTATCCTGGTAAACTCCGGGGGTGTCTCCAACGCCCAGACCGCTGACGTCCTCCATGAGCTGGCAACAAAATTGATGGAAACGCTTTCAGCTGTGCCAGGGAGGTGCGGTGGTCCAACTCCCTCCCCGCTCCTAGAATGGTAATCCGCTCTTCGGTAAAGTACTCGACGTGGATGCCTGCTGAGCATAACACTCTTCTTTTTACCTCCTTAAGCTTAAGGCCTCATCCCCAAATATAGAACCCCCGGAGTCTTTTTTACTATAAGGCCATCCTCCTCTCTTAAATGTGCCACCAAGAAGGCAAGAGCTGCCACGCTGTTGTCTACGTCTATAATGCCGATGTCCGGGGGAAGCGAGTCGACGTCTAGACCTATAAATATAGAACATGCTGGCTGTGTTACTCGAACTGCGCGTTTCTCCACCACATCTTCAGGTACTAACTTCTGCTCCCTTCCGTTCGGATAACGACACTTCCCCTACTGAGGGTAGAGTGTACACTCATTTCTGAGCAGATCTTCTATTAGTCTCCATACGAGATACCATTGTCTCGTATGGAGGCGGCAGCATAGCCTCCTCACTGCTATTCATCTTTCACCTCTCACTATCTTATTTCTATGTCATCTATTTTCTAACGGAAACCTACACAGTACGCGGCTTAGAAAGAAATGGGATCTATCTTCCCTTTTTGTTTAGGCTCCCGTGCACGGGCTCTCCTATCTGGTTCTGGTAATTTTACATATCTTAAAATCATATTCCCCTGCTCGTTGGTGTAACCCTCTAAGGGCTGGAAGTGGATGGGAGCTACAAGAGCTTTCTCCAGGAGTTGGACGTGGTGAAGAATAGCCGGGTTGTTAAGCTCGGGGTGATCAAACTGCTCATAGGCATCAGTAACCCCACGCAGACGGAATGTTTTAGTGGCCTTCGTACCTTGGTTGGGAATTAAACTGACCTCGAACACCTTGTCGATGTTCTGTGGCCCCTCAAATTTACCGTATTTTTCTACCAGGGGGATTTGGTAACACTTGCCACCTTAAGATATGGAGCATTAACTTGTACCACTTCATTTCAGATGACTGTAAAGGGAGTAATACCTCCTCAATCCACTGGGTGGTGAAGGAGTACGCAAAAGAGCTTGGGCTGCATGGAGCCAAGGGCCAACTTATCAACTCAAAGTCCATTTGGAGAGGCTATTTGACACCACCCACGGTATTTCTTTGCCCGTAGTAGCACATTACTGTGATCACTTCTCTTTTGTGGAGCCTAAACGGAACCTCATCAAATCAATCAATTGGCATATTTCTTAACCTTCCTTTCTAGCATCCCACCGGGGCGGGTATTCGTACTATGATGGCAGGATAGGCTTA